TAGCACTGTTGGGCGTCGAAGCGAAGATGGATTGGGAGCTATCTCGCAGGAGGTAACACGATGGCCAGAAGACTTTCTCTAGCTAAGTAGAGGATTTAGATACCTCCTCGAACTGCTCGTTCTTTATCATAAGCCTGTGATCTAGTGTTCAATGCAGCAGGTAAAGCTCCCGATCATTGAAAAAAGCAGCTGATTCAGTCGCATCAGCTGCTGCAGAAGCTCGATTTCATTATGTTCATAAGCGTTTTGGTATGTCAACTAATTGGTCCACTACAGGAACTAGACCTAAGAAGTGAAAAGATCTGAAGAAGGAAGAATCTAATCTAATCGACCTCAAAAGAAAGAGGCAGCAATGCTCAAGGGACAATTAGCTCAATTGCAGACTCGGTGGGATTAAAGACATGAAAAGTGAACCTGTGCAATAGTTGCCAATCAACATGAGGAATCTACTGCTATTGGAGAACGTATAACTTTGGCCGAGAGCGTCAGTTGATACGGAACAAAATCCGTACACCAATTCCAGTCAGATGCTAGAGCTTCAATCCGATCGATCTCGATTGACGTCAGCAATTCGCGAAGGTCATTATAGCCATTGGTTGATCAAACAAAAGTGAATGACTCGCCCTAAACGAATGAATAATGGGACCTCGAGATTGACTGAGTTGGCCACTATTCCTGGGTCTCGTAAGAGCAGATTGATTAGGTCGGCTACTCTTCCCAGATCTCAGAGAATGGATTCAAATCACCATACGGATTCTTGGCCCCCCCCCTTGTGCCGGGAATGATAATTAGTTAGGGATGAACGACCCCAGCCATGGGATGGGCCGGGCGAATAAGGCTTGCTACTGATTGGAGAAGGAGGAACCGGTGAGGAGTGTTGAGCCGACCCAAGCTCACCAGCAGCTGTAAACTCTCATACCGGTGGTTGAGCATCATTCCCTTTATTACTGGCCCACCCACTTCTCTCTATAACTGGTCTTGATGGAAGACAGCCCACCTCGAGCGAGTTAGGGATTGATCGAACTCCCACCCCTTAGCCAATGATCCAGCTGCTTCTGTTGACTATTCAGTCTATGCAGTTGGTTCTGTCGCTTCAGCGGAAGAGTCAGCAGCATAGCCTGTTCCTGGGCCAGCTGCATAATCACGTATGTAAGCAAGTGATCCAGTTGCTTCAGTAGAGTACGTTGATCCAGATACATACCAATATCCAGAAAATGATCAAGACCAAGTGCCAGTAAAGACAGATCCATAGCCCGCGGTAGCAACAGATACATACCCCTAGCCAGATCCATGCCCGGATTCTCGTGAGTGTGATTCAACAGAGTCTGATGCTCGTGATCGATAGCCTGATGAATACGACCCTCGTGCTCGAGAGGCAGATCCAAAGCCAGTAGCGTCACCTAGGAGCATACTTCAGTGTAGCATATATAGCGGCATACCCCTTTGACCTAGGTGGAAAAGAGATCTATTGATACCCACCATCAGTTTACCCAGAAGCTGACGGTGGAGGGAACAGGGGGCCTTGCGCCTAGGCCAGTCCCGACCTTCGTTAGCTATATGCAACTAAAGTAGTTCCATACCCACCAGACCTAGTGGAGTACCCACGATGACGTATCTGGGGAGACAGCAGCGGATACAGATTTACCATAAGCAAAGGCGGCTACTGAGGCAGAGGCAGAACCCGCATAGGCGGAGGTACCACCACCGGTAGCTACGGTAGTACCATAGGCGAAGGCGGGGGAAGCACCCACACAAGGTACGGAGAGGGCATAGCCAGTGCGGTTGACTCTTCCGATTCCGCAGTGGATGGAGCTGGTCCAGTTCCTTATGCCCCAGATTCAGATCCAGATCGTGATCGAGACCTAGTTCCCACCGATGATCGTAAGCGTGATCCAAGCCCTCGTGAGCGAGATCCATCCATATCCTATAGTCAAAACCCACAAGGGTTGGTGTGGCCTTTAGCCCAGCATATCCATTTCCAGGCCCGGTAAAGGCAAGGGCATCACCCCACCCATTCCCTGGCCGGGCCGAGAGAGATACGGCTAGCCGGCAGCTCAGCTCGCGTACTTCGGTTACCTCGGGCAAGGGAGAACGCGGGCGACGGTCTGGTCGAGGGGATCAAACACATGCATGGTCAACAAGCGTGGTCATAAGCAAAGCTTAGTCCATGGTTTTCGGACCCGTCGGTATATGGAATAAGCTAGTAAGTGACGGTGGAGGACAGGTGGCTCGGTGCTCATGGTTATCGCTCGGCTCACTCATAGGTTATTCGGAGTCCGGATTTGAAGGATTTCGGTCCTACCCATACCTAGTTCCATCTCTGGTATTTCGAACGTGTTTAGCGATGATTCCCCCATCGATCTGAGAGTGGGTAGGCTCACTCGGATGGGCATATGGTTTCGCAAAGTGGTTGGCTGCTCCCACTCGGTTCACGTCCTTTCCCGGGTACTTCTCCCCATCTCTGTTGCACCTTACGTATACGGCCGGGTAGCTTCCTCAAACTCAGTTTCGAGCTACGGGGCACTCGAACCTCCGCTGAGAAACCATAGCCCGAGCTAGCTTCCTTGCCGTATCCATAGTTGCAGCCTCTGCTTCCCCGCCCGGTACTTGAATTTCGTATTCGGTAGAAATGCCTTCGCGAGCTTATTCATGAAGGGACATCGAGTGCAATCTGTTCCTCGCCCTCGTCCACTAGACATGCTACCTCGATTTTAGCGACCCATGCTATATAAGTAGGTCCCGTGCCGTGCCACCTAGCTCTGCATAGATTGGTCGGGTAGGTGTGCCGATTCACCCCAAACAACCAGGAAGGGGGTCTCTGGCCTTTATCTCTGTGATGATACTACGACGGCTGGTTCTTGTGCCCGCTGTGTCCCTCCCTCGCTCTGTCCCCGACTCTTGTGAGCCTGGTGCCTGACTATTGGATTGGCGCCGTTGTTTGCCTGAGCCTGTGAAGGCGGTAGAAACGATCGCTACCATCTTGCACTCAATCGAAAGGACCCTGCCTATTATACCAAAAAAGGGCTTCGATTGGCCCCGTGCATTAAAGATATAAGGGATGAGGCTTTCGATCAAGAAACCTGGCACTCCCGAGTGCTAGCCGACACACAACTTCCTATAGACAACCATAGCCATCGCTTCCTCTCCTTTCAGTCGAGCGAGCTATCGCTTCCTTCTCACCCAATCTGTTCTTAGTCCAACCTGGTTCTCACTCGGCGTTAACTAAGTAGGTCTCAGCCCTTCTTTCTCCGTTTCAGGTATGACGCTCTCCCTCCCTCTATATTGATTGACCATCAGACTGATTTTTAAAGGAGAACGAACTCCTTCGAATTCTGTATAAAGATCAGGCAACATAGAATGCCGAGTTAGAAGCTCGAGTTCAACGGCTTGTGGTTGTTAGGGATTCCCCCAGTGGGGTTAGGGAGGCGGCGGGGGTGCGAATAGACTAGTTGCATCGTTGTATCTCCCTTTCCTTGGGTCAGCTAGCTTTGAAGGTAGGGCACGGCAACATGGAATAGCTCGGCTCTCTCTGGCAGCTCTTTAAGGGGAGTGTAACGAAGTGATTCTCCTTGTGGGGAAGCCTTTAAGAGATAGGGGTGGAACGGTCTCATTAGCTGCCTTCCTATCCTTATGACTAATAGGAATGAATACCTTCCTCTCCCCTCCGTTAAGGCTTAGAGAAGAGAGATCTAATCTGCCATTAAGCCCCGGAGGGCACCTCGTCACTAGCTGCCTAGCTTTCCTGACTAATAGGAATAACTACCTTCTTTCTTTCCTTCTAGCTTTCGACTAACAAAGGCAAGGCAGCTAGGAAAGGAAAGAGGTATTAACCAGAGAGGAGAGTGGTTAAAGGCGGGTGTTCTCCAGTCGTGACTTGTTGGACTTATGACTCGCTTTAGCTGGATGGCGAAGCATGGAATCTGGCTAGCCTATCTAGTGACGTGGCCAGGAAGGATAGACACTACCGGAGTGGTCTTCTCCGAAGGCAACAAGCAGGAAAGGGAGATTAGATCACCAACCGGAGAGTCGTAGAAAGCCCCCCCTAACCCCCGGCGGGGGAACCAACCACCTTAAAGCCACTGAAGCCGTTCTGCTCGGGCCTCTTTTAGGAGAGTCCCTTCTCTCCACTAGTTGATAGCACCAAGGGAATTCCCAAGATGTGTTCCTTTATTCATCATTCTTAAAAAAGGAAGGATTCAATCCAGCCAGAGGTTTCCCTACGGCTACCTTGTGACGAACGAAAGCGCTAAAGCAAAGCTACCCCAAAGCCCAATCCCTCTTCATGTGTCTAGAGGGGCGGGCTGGCTGTTCATGAGGGGAGGCACCATCACCATCACCATTACCATTATCTGTCTTGAAGCTTGAAGCTCGAAGCTCGAAGGCCGGCTTCTTCCTCTTTCATGTGGTCAAGTTATGGGGAGTACAGCTGACAGGGACACCGACGTTGAAGGTCTTGGACTGCGATAAATGGGAGCTGCTCATGAGTTCCATTCCAGCCCCGAGACGGACAACGGAGCGGGGAGGACTCGGCATAGTGACCAGTCGACCTGCCCTTCTTTTTCAGCTATCATATTCACTAAAAAAAGGGCTCCGTCACTCAATAGAGACGTTCGAAGGAGTCTCCCCAGGGGCCGCCCTGGAGCCCACCTCCCCATGGCGGAAGGCCAAATCATACCATACTGCTCATTGATTGACTAGCGCACTCCCCCGTCCCTTTTCCTATCCACAGCAGATTCCGCGTGGAGACAAAGATTCGCGGGAGAGATACCGAGCCTCGTGAGATTCCTCGGTCAGATCCACCATACATAGGATTGACCGGATTCGTCACGGATTTCAACCTTCGGGTATTTAGCAACTTCAACAATTCGGCAGATGATGCGACGCAGAAGATTTAGCAACACCTCGTGCGGGATTAAGTAAAAGCACTTAACAATAGCACAGCATTGATCAGCCCCTGTCCGTTTGAATTGTAAAAAAAAAAAAGTCAAAGGAATGTCCAAAGTGGCCTCGGCAGCGACAACAACAACTGCCGCAGCGAGGGGAGGGGAGCTCCGGTCCTTCTGCTAAACACCTGACTCAACCACTTCCTGTGGATGACTTACCTAGAAATGGAAGTCTTCCCCCGAACCTCGAATCGTCGATTTGACTTCTCCCTCTTGCCCCCCAACCCGGAGTAACCGGGTCGATCATTGCGAAGAATATCTTCATTCAAGAAGAAGGTCGATCCTTTTTCAGGGTACGGGGGGAATGGGCAATAGGTCCCGATGCCATACGCCGGCAAGACCTACCGGTCTAGAAGGTCCGTGGAGGACTGCTAACGCAGCTCCCGCTTACTCGACGGGTCGATAAGTTGGGAGGCAACAGTTGGATATTGAGCTGATCCGACCAATGAGGTGATCTGTAATAACACTCTGGATCCGACACTGGTCTCTGACCAAAGGCAACTCATGAATAGCTCCTGCATCCCAGGACGAGGTCTGAGTTGCTCGACAGATATCGTAAATGAGGGGGGAATCCGGAACCACACCACTTCATTGAACTCGGGAACTCGCCCTGGCTTGGACAATGGGCGAAAAAGACTCCTTCTTATTGAAGAACCTTATGTCCCGCATGACGCAACTCCTCGCTTCGTTCATGCATGCGGTGAGTCCCTTTCAGCCGTTCGACCGGTGAATGAACTTCACTTTCAGAACCGAATCTCCATGATCTATGGATCGTACACGTAAAGATGGAATGTGGTCTGGGGAATTTCTGTAGATGGATGTGCGAAGGGACATCTCTCGTATAGAATAAGATATCGAACCCTTCTTTTTTCGCCGCGAGCGAGGAGCGCCGCAAGCAAAGCGGAACGAGCGAGAGAGGAGACCCTTACTTACAGCTTGCCATAATTCATCTCGAACCAAATTCGGCAGACGCCACTACGATGCTTCCCTTCCCTATTCATCGATTCCTTAGGTAGCCGCGCACTTCCGATTCCGTGTATATGTTGGGAGTTCTGAGATGCCGGGAAGGGCCCCGAACTTCCAATCTAGCACTCTCCTGGCACGGGGATGGAAAACTCTCCCCGTAGGAACTACGAGATCGCCCTGACGGATGCATGCCTTCGGCTTGCAATAGTAATAGATGAGACCCGAAGAAGCGAAGCCGACGTGGAATAGAGTTCACCGCGAGACTCCCGCTTCTTCCAAAAACCAACCCCACCGGTACGCGCCGAGGAAGTGCGCGGGTAGGAAGGAACCGACGGTGGATGTAACTAAAGAAGGAGGGAGAAGGATCTGAAGAAGCCCCTTACCGTCAGTGGGGGTTGTGTCTGTAGAGTCATTGAGGAGGCGGGCATACAACGCACAACTCATGTCCTTCTTTCTCCTCAGGGAATTGGTGTCCTAACCTACTGCTGCTATTCTATCTCCATTGTCCCACCCGCTCCGAAGAATGCCCCAGGTTCCTAGACCATAAATAGCGACTTTCTCGGTTGGACCGAGCGAGCTTCCGATCAACTGAGATTTTCTATCTATTCCCCTTCGATCTATTGATTGCTAGAAGTATCCCTGATCCCGAGTGGGACCAAACAAAGAATTCGATCGGAGTAGTTTAGTTGCCGAGCCATACCACAGTCTTCCAGCGACAGGGGGAGCTGCGGGAGGCACAGCAGCAAGACTGCTGGAAGGGAGAGTGAATTTCGTCCCGTAATCCTTCGTAGAAACGTTGGGGAGGAAGAACACTAGGACCTGCCGACCTGTGCTCTGCTGGTGATGATAAGCCCAGAACTAAAGGAGACAAACCCGGAACTCTCCGCGCTCCACAGATCGTGCTTCCCCACCCCTTCTTGGGACCCTTAGACTTTCTATTTACAGACTAGATCATTGACCGAAAGTCCGTTCGCCCCCTTCAGCTTAAGGCTCGCCCCTGTAGCTGTTGGGCTTATGCACTCAGGTGCGCTAAAATACAAAAGACTAGGGCCCTTCCAACTAAATATGGATAGGCACCCAGCTTCAATGGAATAGCCTTATGTCAAAGGAATAGCCTTATACGTCAATGGAATAGCCTTATGTCAAAGGAATAGCCTTATACTATCTAAAGACTAGGGCCCTTCCCTGACGGGGGGGGGCGCTTACGTTTTTCAGCTGGCTCGTAGCAGAAAGATTCTGTAGAGTGATCAACCTTTTAAAGTGAGTTCCTCTTCGCGTTGGTTGATAGATTCGGGAGCTTCTAATCACATGACATGTGATGACTCTCTCATGGTTGGATCTATCTCTCCACCTTCTTCCTCTTCCATTTTGACTGCAGATGGTACTCCCTTAACTGTTTCAAAAGTAGGTTCTATTGTTTCCCCTCGTTCTCCACATCTGTCTCTTCATGATGTCCTTCATGTTCCCAAATTGGCTATGAACCTACTTTCTGTTGGACAATTAGTTTAAAATCATTGTGTTGTGGCAATTTTCTAATGATGGTGTGTTGTGCAGGATCAGTTGACAGGGAGGCAGATTGGGACAGGCCGTAAAGTTGGGAGACTGTTCCACCTAGAGACCCGTCATATTCCCTCTGCAGCAGCTTTCTCAGTTTCTTCTGTCAGTGGTTCCCTTTCTCCTTCCTTGTTATGGCATTATAGGTTAGGTCATGTGTCTAGTCCTAGGCTTAAGGAGCTTGCGACGTTCAGGTGCTTTGGGGAAGGTTAACTTACAGTCGTTTGAAAACATAATGGCTAGGTTGTGACGTTGGCAAAACACTTAGCCCTTCCTTTTTCATCTAGTGATAGTGTTTCAGCAGCTCCTTTTGAGTTAGTGCACTCTGATGTTTGGGGACCTGCACCTCTTTTAAAGGTGGATCCCTTCTATTATGTGACGTGACCTTCATTGATGATTCTTCGAGATTTACTTGGATTGACTTTATGAGACTTCGTTCTGAATTGCTTTCTATTTTTTCGTAATTTTGTGCTATGGTTGAGACACGATATTCTACTAAGGTGAAAGTCTTGCGTTCGGATTCAGGGGGAGAGTATATCTCCTCTTCCTTTCAGGATTTTCTATCGTCTCGGGGTATTGAGCCCCAACGTTCTTGTCCGCAGACTCCTGAACAAAATGGAGTTGCAGAGCGCAAGCATCGCCATATTATGGAGACTGCTCGTTCCTTGCTACTCTCTGCTTCTGTTCCTCGGGAGTTTTGGGCAGAAGCTGTCCTTACCTCTGTATACTTGATTAATCGTATGCCAACTCCCCTTTTGTCTGGTATTTATCCAGTTGAGCGCCTAACTGGAATTCGTCCGGATTATTTCAGACTGCGTGTGTTTGGTTGTACCAAATGTTCTTCTTCCTAGGACAGAAAGGGATAAGCTGTCTGCCAGGGCTGCTCGATGTGTCTTTATGGGTTATGCTGCTAACCAGAAAGGCTATCGCTGTTATGACCCCCCCCTATACGTAAAGGCGTCGACTTCGAGTGTCTCGTCATGTTTTCTTTATCGAGAGTGTGCCTTTTTATGCATCCTCCTCTTCAGGATCTTCGGAGTCATCTGTTCCCTTGCTTCCTTTTTTTCCTGAGACTTCGTCATCATCTCCCTCGTCTTCGTCTTCTGAGCGTGCAACATTGCCTGTCACTCACACTTATGTTCGCAGGAATGTTGCAGATGTTCATACGCCCGTTCTTGACAGGCTTCTCCGTGGTGCAGTTGATGATCAGCCTGCGGCAGCTCCTGAGGTGACTCTCCCAGCTTCTGATCCGCCTACGACACCCCAGGTTCGTCCACGATCTACTCGTCCTTCTGTTCTTCCGGTTCGATTTGTAGACTATAAGCTTTTTCCTCCACGTCATCGAGCTTTTCTTGCTGCTGTGCATTCGTTTCATGAGCCCCAGACCTATAGAGAGGCAGCTAGTATTCCATGTTGGCAGCAGGCTATGCCCATCAGTAGTAGGGGGGAGCGTCGAGGCGTTGCAGCGGACTGGCACCTGGAATCGTCGTCCCTCTTCCTAAGGGTAAGTCTGCCATTGTCTGAGATTCGGATGGAGTCTCGTTTAGTCACTCGCTCGGGTGTATAAGGTGAAGACTCGGTCAGATGGCACACTTGAGAGGAGCGAGTTTGGTTGAAAAGGGCAACGCATGATCGGGATGGTTGATTTTGAGGATACCTTTGCCCCTTTTGCAAAGATTACCAGTGTACGTACATTGATTGCAGTTGCTTCAGTTAGAGGTTGGCCCCTATTTCAGCTCGATGTGAAGAATGCCTTTTTGCATGGTGATCCCCATGAGGAGGTTTATATGCAGCCTCCACCAGGTCTGTCGGCTTCTTCACATTTGGTTTGTCGCCTGCGTAAAGCGTCTATATGGTCTCAAACTACAAGCGGGGTAGAGTCAAGTAAAGCAACGAGCTACGCTTCTTTACTAGATAGGGGCGAGCAGCAGAGTAGCGCGCGAGTACGCACTCACGTTTTTCATCTCTTCCCAAGAGTAGCTCTAGTTGTTCAAAAGCCTACAAACGGTACAAGCGAAGGCTGAAAAGTCAGGCATCCCTAGTTGACGCTTCGGACTGTTAATGTGACATGTGTCTGGCAGCAACAGGAAGGAGAAGGAAGGGGATTTATACGATTGAAGCTGCGATATTACGTTTTTCAGCTTGCTAACATACCAAAAATAGTCAGACACTCTTTCCTAAGGACCTTTAGACTTTCCACAAGTCTATTGAGATTCTCAAAAACCCTTTTTAAATTCCAATACATTGTTTCATATTCCCATTAGATATTTCATGTTCCCATGTGTCCATACGATTCTCCAAGCAACACTCATACCAAAAAGTAATATTTTCAATGAAATGCCAACACCTGCGCCTTCATTATGCTATAGTGTATTGAGTCAGTTCATAGGTAATCTCTATGCCACCGCCATCTGCGAGTGAAATAGGCTCTGCTACCTTGACTTTTGCCTTTGCAGGTACCTAATACCCTAATAACAGGTGGTGGTTACCTACGGTAATTGCCTGAGGGCGCTCTTTACCTAACCTACCTGTGCTGGAACAAATGCTACCACCATTAGCTTAATGTGCTGGCTTTTTGATGCAAAATGATGGTGCTAGTGAGGATGCTGCCTCTGTCTCTGTGTCCGTAGCCTCTGCCTATGCCTTTAGGTCTTTCACCTAGAAGATCAACCACTGATGGATCAAATTGAACCGGATAAACTACTCGATCAACGGGTTCCGAAGAAACCTGGGCCACTTCTACTTATGTTCACGTTTATGCTGGTGAATCAACTGAAACTGCCTTCACCTCCGCCCCTGCAACTAGAGGATCTGTAACCGGACAAAGGAAAGCTGAAACGGGCAATGGCTTTCTAACTTCTTCTTCACTACGGGTAGCTCCTAGCTATGCTTGTTCTCCCGCCCCTGTCTACGATGCCTATGCCTACTGAGCCTCTGTTCTCTCTACTGCTCGGCCAACTCAATCAACCGGTGCTGCTTCCAACGGTCACTATTGATGCTTAAACTGGCAGATCAACCTCATCAATCAAAACTGGAATTGGAACCGCGCGAGGGGGAGCCCTCCTTGCCAGTAAGGATGCTGGCTTTGGTTGAAACTACTTCTTTTGACTCTGCCTTGTATGTTATGGGTGTGAAAGCTGCTGCTTTTCCTTCCGGGTCCACTACATATAGATCCACTACTAGGGACTATGAAACTTTCAATGAGAGGGCTGCTACTAGGTATCGAACGGAGGGAACTGGATTGGGATCCGCTTACTACGACTACGATAGCTCGGGTGCTGGTGGTTCCGGATCAACTTCAATGGGTGGAACAGTAACGACGGCTACTGAAGAAATTGGCGATCTTGCGAACGTACTCCCCAGGCGGGATACTTAACGCGTTAGCTACAGCACTGCACGGGTCGATACGCACAGCGCCTAGTATCCATCGTTTACGGCTGGGACTACTGGGGTATCTAATCCCATTCGTTCCCCTAGCTGGATATCCTTTACTGCATCTCCTAAGAGCTGATGACGGAATGGACCACTCACCCTTATTCCCTGACCTCATATCGATATGTATAATTGACAGAAACCCAGTATTTTTAGCATAAAGGCGACGGCTCGATTCCTAGCCAGTATCTGATTCCCTCGGCATATCGGTGGGTGGCCGTGATGATGACCTACTCCTTTTGGAATGAATCCCTCGCTTTCTGTGGATCGACCCGCTACTGAATGATTGCCCTCAATTCCCAGAGCCTATATTCCCGACATGGCTGGTTCAACACCTCTATTCCTAGTCCCTATCAATATCCTTCCTTCCTACTTTTCGACGTTGGCCTTCCACCAGTTGCTGATGCGGTTATATAGCCAGCATTTCAGGCAGTATTTGAATAAGCCGGCCCAGCCGAGGATCCGATCAAGTACTGGTCCATAAAGCCGAAACCTTATCGCCTGTAAGCTCTATTATGGAAGGGTATGCCTGAATGAGGAGAAGGTATTGGATCCGACGGTTAGGCGGGTGAAGCAAGAATCAATCTGATATTGTTCCCCATGTTCTTATGAATCTTAATAAGAGGCACACGACCTTCTCCCTCTCCAAATCCCCATCCAGCTTCTTAGGCGAGTCCCTAAAGGGCCTACTTTAGTAGTTAGGGCGAGTAACAAGCTCGATCTGGATCCGAAATGGACTATGGATCTCGATCTATTGGTCTATGCGGGATTCGCCCCCCGAACATGTTTCTCCAGTCTCAGTTCTGATTCGAACAGATCCCTTTCAGCCTTTGAATTAGCTACTACTACTACTGATGAATGAACCTTCGCTGCACTCGGCCGGCAGAGATGGCAGGGAAGGGCATTTCTTTGCCGTGATCCCCACGTTCAGCTGTTAATCCGTACCTATCCACCCGATGTGATAGAGCGAGACTCTGTTCGATTCCCCCGATGCCTACTACCTAGAATAAAGGCAGCCATGGACTGCTGGCAGCCTTTATTCTAGAGTAATATCACGGTTTCACCATCAGAGGGAGGGGATGGAAAGAAAGGAGTCGATCACCTAGCCGATCCCGAATAGCCCGATCTTTATTTCAACCGATCCGCCGGGTCATTACCTCTATAGAAGATATAGTCGGCCCACTTCTAGCCGTTCAAGCGATTATGCCTGTTCTAGCCCTACCATCCGCCCCTATCAATGTTTCATTGAGAAATCCCCTTATGTGATATTTGACAATGAAGGAATTGCCTGGGGTATGGTAGCAATCCAAGCCTACCGTCTATGGGGATTTTCTATCGATCGATAAGCACGGGTGGGGTGGACCCGTGTAGAATTGCTCTCAATGGCTAGTGAGAAACACAAGAGAGATAGGTATATTGGCAACCAACTCAGAAGTAGGTATTTTCCGTCCAGCCGGAGCTTCATATGGGGTTTAGATCCGGTCGATACAAACAAATAGGTGTGTGTTCCCTCTCCCACCGGGAGGAGTGCTGGTAGTGTGGATCCAGCAATGGCATGAATAACGTCCTTTTTCAACCAACCCCTTTACACATAAGAGCACCTGATTCGTGTATATCAGGTGGTGAAAGCCGTATTTGTAGCATCATCTAATATGTGGAATAGGGTTTATGAGTCGCCTACCCTGACCTTCCTTAACGTTATTCCGATCCAGGCTCCTTTATCAGGCGATTCAGGTCTTATTTCGAATCAGCACATAAGAAGTGTTTAGAGAACGACTCTTTATAGTATCTCATTTCTGGTAGCAGTACGTCATTTCGATAGCAGCGCACCTGACCCATCAAATATAGGTTGTCCTGATCCATATGATGTATAGCACCCTCCCTATAATGTAGTCCGTCCACCCGAGAATTAATAAGCCCAGTGGATAATCTATAAGCATTTGATTCAACCCTTCCTTTCGCCACGGGTTTTAGGGATGCCGAAAGGATGGCCGAGCGTACGATGGATGGAATTGCGTATTGGTTGTCTCTCGGGATGGAATATAGTCCAGGGGTGGAAGAGAAGAGCGTATCTGATCGGGAGTAAGGATGACTTCGAATTCTATCCCTTTATCGGGTGGGATGGCTCTATCAGGCGGGATGGAATGAAAGTAGTCCCCTCCACGACCGTCGCTTTTCGTTTGATGCGGGACTCACCTCGAACTCGACTCTCTAACTCGAGATCGCCTGTGCAGCTTCAATCGACGAATCGGAGATGAGATTGATGCGCTCGCCCTCTTTGCTAACCTTACTTTCCTAATTTCATAAACGAACTCAACTCAACTGTCTCGAGTGAAGGAACTAATGCCAGCTTCTTGTCTGCGTCAGTTCAAGTGAAGGAACTCGCTTTATGTCCTTAACGAGTTGAGGAGTTTGAGTTCCTTGTCTTACTCACTCGATAGTCGTAGCTGCTATCCCAATAGTTGTAGCTTGCTTCTCTTATTAAGAGAGTTTTAGACTTCCTCTCCCTGCTTTATTCGATAAGGCGAGTAGCTTTGCTTCCTCTTCTTCAGAGGAGAGAAGGTCTTGGCATTGATCCTAAGGGTAGCTTTGCCTGGTTTGTTGTTCTTCCTTTAACCACTAGAGTTGCTAATCCACCTTCGGTAATACTGCAAGGGAAAGAGAAGATAGAGACTAGAGAAAGAGGTCTGAGGGCTTTTAGTTAGAATGACTCTTCAAACCCGGGAAACGATCTATTCACTAGAACGTAATGGATCTGAAGTTCAAGTAGTCACAGCTCTCTTGTTCTAGTCCCTTCGGTCTTTCCAAAGGGCTGGTTACCCGTGTAGTAGTTTTTACTGCAAGTGCTCCCCCCACTCATTAATAAGGAATGAATACCTGTGGGAGACACGGGGGGCACCTATCTATCTTAAACTTAGGGTATGGTTTGATTAACTACTCCTCTATCCTTCCCTTCAGTCAGCAGATAAACAGGAGGGAGGAACTCATCTCTATCTCCTCATGTTCCCACCCCTTATAGGAGTAAGGAATGAATAGGCATACTAAGTAGGTTGCACCTATTAGGAAACAGGTTACGTTAGATGCCTCATGAGCATAGGCACAGGAGGCTACGGTATAGGTCTAAGAATACATACCCATTTTCTTTTTTAGTGCCCGTCCCACTCAATAACAAGTGCTAAATGAGGAGTCAGAAGTGTACACGGGACGATTACCCGCAGATCAACAGGTGGAGGTAAGGTGAAGTGAAATACTAGACTGGAATGGCTTTAGTGATCGCCCCACTCTGCAAGAAGTAATGAATATATTTACTGACGGTGGGGGATTAACCGTTTAAACTTAGGGTATGGTTTATGAACTACTCCTTTCCGTTCGTTACTCAAACACAGGTGGAGGGGGTATAGGAAGACCCTATTCCCTTGTGCCCGACCCACTCAGTAATCAGGAATCAACTAGGAGTAATCAGTTGACGCGGGGCGCCGTTCCTAATAAAAAACAGGTAATTGGTATGGGTATATTCAAGAAAATCCTTACCTTGTTCCCTCACTATATAGTGACGAAAAGATTAGTAATCAGTCCGCGTAAACTTTTTTATGGATGGGTGGGTCGAGGTCTCAGCCAGAAAAGGGAAGCCCTTGCTCCAGCGGGAGGAATTTGTTCAAATGCGGAAATCTAGTAGGCTCGAAAGAAACCTGCGGAAGGCGAGAAAAGGATGCGAGAAGCAAGCAGAAAGGTCATCTTCGAGAGGGGGGGGGTGCGGGGGGCAAAGGTACGCCTTCCCCTATCCCTAACCTTTCTCCATGAAAGTTCTTGCGTTGAATGCAAGAGGTCTTAATAACAGACCTACGATGAGGTGCTATGATTCAAACTCATAAGCCGGCTATTGTGATTGTATCGGAGACGAAGGTGAAAGAGAGCCTGGTGGAAAATCGTCGTGAGAAGGTTGGGTTTCGAGGGAAGTAGTGTTTGCTGTCATCCTGAAGGATCTGCAGGAGGATTGTGGATCCTGTGGGATGCAAAGGAGGTTCAGATCGATCTCGTTCATCAGGCTCAGCAATCTATTACAGTTGTTGTTTCTGAGAAGGGGGTGGCCCAGCCCTGGAGGGGTTTATGGGAGCAATAACTATATCATCAGAAGGAATTGTTGGAGGGATCTGGAAGGAGGCGTAACGGCTTTTCTTGGGGGGGGGGGGGGGGACTTCAACGCCATGCTGGCTCAAGAGGAGAAGCAGGGGGTGATCCTAATGCGGCAACCGGTATGAAGGAAGGGAGGCGATGGACAGATGTGGTCTTCTTGATCTGGGTTTGAGGGCCCTTCACTTGGTCAAATAACCGAAAAGGGTGTGGCCATGTCCAGACGACCAGAATAGAGAGGGTCCTAGCTTCCCTGGACTGGAAGGCCCGTTTCCCTGAAGCTTATGTTTGCCACTTGCCTAGGGTGGCTTCAGACCATTGCCCGCTGCTCTTAGTGTTGGCGGAAGAATCTCGATGCAAGAAGTCCCCCTTTAGATTCGAGAAGATGTGGTTGGATCATGCCTCTTTGGGTACCGTCGGTGGAGGAAGTGTGGAGAGTGAGGGTGAAAGGCACCCCGCTTTTCAGATTAGCCACAATGAGATCCCTTAAAGCTGTTAGAATCTTGAACAGGGATTTTGAGATTTAGGGCGTAGAAAAGGGGCCACTCTTCAGCAGCTTAATGCTATCCAGGAAGACGAGGGAGGGCCGCTCAGTGGAGCTGGACCAGAGGGACAAAATCCGCGTCAGGTGAGATGTATAATCTCCTGCGGCAAGAAGAGGTCCATTGGCGGCAAAAGTCGACGGTCTTTTTATAGAAATACAATCGTCTTTTCATGTCTCAACCGGAGTAGAAATTCCATAAGGGAGTTGAGTCGGGATGATGGGTCCAGTATATCGTCGGATTCCCAGATCGCGCAGGAATCGGTTAAGTATTTTCAGGATCTTCTCTCGAAGGATCCCGACCCCGTCAGTCTCGAGGAAATCCCTAGGTTGGTGTCAAAAGAGTACCTTAAATAGGGCCCTAATAAAACCGGTATCGATGGAGGAAGTGTCAGAAGTGGTAGTCCATTTGCCAGGAGACAAGTAGGGTCCGGATTGTTTCCCTAACTTCTTTTTCCATAAGTTTTGGGAGGTGATGGGCCGTCCATGCAGCTGTGAAGGATTTTTTTTTTAAGGAAGGATGCTTAGGGAAATCAACGCAACCTTAATTGTCCTAATTCCCGACGGTGGAAGGAGCAAGGAAACTCGATCAATTCAGGCCGAGTTGTTTGTGTAACACGGTTTACAAGATTCTCAGCAAAAGAATGGCCAACCGATTGAGGCTCATCCTTCCAAAGATTCTTTCAAAGAGTCAAGGGTGTCAGGGGAGGCAGATTGTAGATTGCGGGGTCTTAGCCCACGAGATTATTCACTCCATGAAGAATGCCGGAAAAGAAAAGGCGAGTTTGAGTTTGAAACTCGACATGGCTAAGGCATACGATAGGTTGGACAGGGGTTTCTTGATGCAGGTGCTTAAAAGCTTTGGCTTTGGGCAGTGGTAGTGCCTTCTCGTGGAGCAGTGCATTTCGACTCCTAAGTTCTCGGTGATGATCAACGGGCAGCCGAGGGGTTGTTATTTTGAGAGCTATAGAGGCCTGAGGCAGGGAGACCCTCTATCCCCCTATCTGTTCATTATAGCGGCGGAGGGGAAGATGTCTGGAGAAGAAGTGTTTGGAGGGGAAAGGGATTTGCCCCGCTCATTGAGTGAGCCCTATATCCCATCTCCAGTTTGTAGACGTTTATTTTTGCGAAAGCAAACCAGAAAAAGCATTCGGTCGAATTCCCGGCAATAGAGGCAGGAGAGCTGGCAGTAATAGATCGCAAGGTAGGGCAGGCATAATTATCCGACCGTTCAGATAGGCAGAAGGGGGATTGGTCTGTGGTAGGGCACGGCATGGGTGGTCAAGAGAGAAAGGCATAACAGGTAGGGGAGGAGTTTACGGTACCCATCCACCAGTTACGAGAGGAATGATAGGTAAGGGGACATGTCATCCGTTTATGGCATAGGATCGGCGGCTCCCTCATCGAATCCCAGCTTAAAAGGAAGGGATGGAAAGGCAGCTTCAAAATAAGGGCAATAAGGTGTTTTGTTTTGTTTCGGCATCCGGGTACTTACGTGATAGGGCGTTGATTGATCGACCACAGCCCCCGTCTGAGACAAAGGGCCGAGGGGAGGCTAAGAACGGGAAGCCGAATCTCTGTCGGTAAACGAAAAAGGTAGGCCTTCAATTCGATTTATAGAAATCAATATTCAAAACTCGATTCGAATAAATGAATGGGGGAATAGGAATCGATGGATTCGGATAACGAGGGGGAGAGAGAACCATATTCCAAACCTCGCCCCGGGGTGCTCAATGTTATCTTCTCACGATCATGTCGCTGGCAGCTAGCCAGTACCCGCAGTAATGGAATTAAAGAAGGATAGGAGTATAGGGAATAAGATAAAGCTTGCTTGTTGGTAGCCTTCCCCCCCCCTGTGGTCGGTGCATGTTCCTCCATCCCTCCCTGACCCGAAGAATAAGAAGGCGTCGAGACCCGAGGCTAAGACGAGCGAGCCCAAGACCAAGGCCGAGCCGAGAAAGACGGAAAAATCCGCAGGATATTAGGTGCTTCATCTGCTCCAAAACAGACTACGAGACTGCCCGCAGAGGCAGGCCCTTAACGCCTTGAAGACGGAGGAGGAGCAAGCAGAGCCACGGATGGGGGCCTTGCAACAACTCAATGCCATTAGGGGGCTCAATCAGAGGACAAGCCCACAGCAAGGAAGCTGATGTACGTCTCGGTGGCCATCAACGGACGGGATGCGGTGGCCTTGGTTGACACAGGGGCCACCCACAACTTTGTAGCTGAAAGGATGGTAAAGAGGCTGGGCCTCAAGCTCGGAACGGGATGCGAGCCAGCAATCAGATCAGTCACGTCAGCTTTCAGCTTTCAGATCTGAGTTCTAAGGCTTTTTTTTTCTTTCTCTGCAATTGCTCGAACATTGCAGATTTTCTTTCTTTGTTGGAATTGTTTTCATGGCTCATCTTTCTATTCCTTGAATTTCTTCATTCATGACAGAAAAGCTTAATGGAAACATTTATTTCGCCTGGGAACTTCAAATGAAGAAGTTTTTGGATACACATAAGTTCTTCCCAGTCGTAGATGGGACTGAACCAAAACATTACAGTAAACAGTAATGGTTTCTGAAGCTAAGGATGGAGTTCCAGCTGTATTCACTGTTGATTCAAAAATGGTAGATGCGTCGGAATGATAATAATCATGCTGCAATGTGCATCCTATATTCATTCGGCCATTCAACCAGAACTACTTTTCAGTATTCGAAGGATGCAGACAGCTTAAGATCGAGAGGTATGGGATTTCTTTGCTCAGTCATATGCTCATCATACGTATGCTAGAAGACAACTAATATCGAGTTTAGTCTTTTGAAGCAAGGAAATATGTCTGTTGCGGAGCTGCATAGGAAGTTTGAATAACTCTGGAACCAGCTAGCACTTGTTGGGAAAGAAGTCAAGTAAAGCCCCTATTACGTAAGGCGCCGTCACTAACTATAAGGGCCGCGCGGGAGTTTTTCAGCAAGCAAGCAGCTTCTTCAGAAGGCGCGGGAGCCCGTCACTAATAGAGCTAGCGCGCGTAGGCTTTTTTTCCTCTCATATACTCCCGTTTTGGAGTATATGAGCATGATCTCTGATGTCAAATCCCATTTTTGTTTTTTCATTTAGAATGAATTGGACATATATATATATTCGCCCCCAGAAGAAGAGCGAAGTACTTTAATAGAAATAGATCGTTGAAACTGATTTTCAACCATGGTTTTAAACACTTTAAAGTACATCAATACTAAAGATGTCTGCTTAAGGAAGTAGATACACGTGGATCTAGAGTGATCATCAATAAAGAGCAACTGGTATCCAGATACGTCAAGTGTCAGGTTGGGCTGGTCCCCATACATCTGAGTGAATAAGATCGATCTAGAGGAGCAGCACTTATTGTACTATTCATTTTCAAAGGAAGTTGAGTATGCTTGCCAACTTGACAAGTCTTATATAGTTGTAACTGTCACTCTTCGTCTATTCGGAATAGACTGAATGGCTTGTAATAAGCCAGTACGATGGTTTCTAGCTTAGTAATCATACGATACATGACCGACGCCTTCTATGCCATAGAGTCCAATTACTAGAGTACTTATCTGTCTTCGCATCAGTAGATGTCATCGCCAATGAAAACAGTCTCCCATGCCTTCTGCCTCTACCAATCACTTCTTTGGTCTGGAGGTCCTTCACAATACACGAATCGGCTTTCAATTTGACTGAACACTGCTTATCATCACATAGTTGCCCAACTGATATGAGATTCTTTGTGACTTTAGGAACATATAAGACATCAGAAAGAACTATTGTGCCAGCACATGCATTTTGAATGGCTACTGTACCCTCTTCATTGACAATGGAGAGTTGTCACCCTATACAAAAAACTCATACCAGAGTATGGAGCAGATGAAACAAAGGCATTGGGATCCCCAGTCATGTGGTGACTTACGGATCCGGATTCTTCCATACCTCACGGCCGGGAAGAAGATAGCTTTTGAGATAAAGGTGGGACTGCTTATTATGCGAATCGTCGATTCTCTGCCAACCGGGTAGGAATGAACAGAAGGCGACTAACCAATCTCTCTCTGGAACCAGATGCCCACGAAAGGGAATATAGGGGTGCTGCTGAAGTTTCCGTCGGGAGAGACTTTAGCCTTATTGTTCGACCTTCCAGCCAGAGGAGCACCTACCTATGCTCGACCTGATGGGGAGAGATGTCATGTTCGACCAGCCGGATCAGGAGGGGAAGATAGAACGGGAAGAATCCTACCTGTTGTCGATCGACCGCGGAAGAAGCAGCCGGGACCGTCGATTGGGAATTCAGTACCGAACCCATTCCACCTGCGTGAAGGGAAGAACCTCCTGCCTTGCTTTATATATATATATTCGTTACCCGGGTCTGAAAACGAAGATGGAATGCCTGAACCTGGCCAATGAAGAGGAATCCCTCACTACTATATCATTAGCAGCTGCTGGAGGTTATTTGGATAAACCACTCGCTCCGGAACTAGTAGGGCTGCTACCTCTGCCTGCCTCAGATGCCTATGCCTTTGAAGCCCCTAGGTATGCCTTTGCTCCCGTCTATGATACTACTTAAGCCTCTGCCTATGCAGCCGGGTACAGAACTGCTTCCTACGCTTGCTCGAGTGGCGCGCTACTCTGCTTCTCGCTTCTACAAGCAACAAGCGGGGCAATGTCGACGTGTTGCCGTAGCGCGTTAGCGCGCTAGCTTCAGTTCCGCTCGTTGCTTTTCAGCCAGCAAGCACTTGGGCGGAGTCAAGTCAAGCCTATTAGTAAAACGCGCTAGCGCGCCTGAATTGATAGTCGTTTTGAAGCTGAAAAACGTAAGCGCCAACGCGCGTTTTACGTAATAAGCTTTTTGAAGCTGGATCCCTAAGGCTGCTGTCTCTACTTACGACGGAAAAGACTTTGTATTCAGTCCAGGTTCAACAAATGGCTCTGGGGTGTCGGGCGAGGTGCTGACTCTCCCTCCGCTGATAGGTATCGATCTCGATCTACTGAATGCGCACCTGGATAATATGCTAGTAATCAACCGGATTTGGATCGTATCTGGGCGGGATAATGACTCTCGAACAAAGAGGGATGCAGCTGGCGAACTGTGACTAGAGGATCTGCTCCTTTTCACTCGGTCAAATGAAACCCCTCCGCTTGCTTCGATGCTTCTGGCTTCCAGGGAGAGATGTTTTTCGAACGAAGTGCTTGTGCTTTCACTCGATCAACAGGTTCCGAATCATTTTCCAGGTGCTCGAACAGGATCAACTGAATCGACGATCAATTGCCGCGTGCTCTATTTCTCCCCCCGCCCGTCGTTCTGGATGCTCCCGCTTTCCCCACAGCTCTTGCCCCTGCTAATGAAATCCAATCTGCAGGCACCTGCCTATGTATCTGCCGCTTTCACTCGACCATATTCATTCCCAGCTTTTGAAGGAGTTTCTAAAATAAACGTATGAGAAATGAAGGGGTTGAGAATGCCTCATTGAAAGGGAGATCTCTGGGAGTCGGAAGCAGGAATCAACTCGTCTTGAAGACGGAGGGAGGATGGGAATTAGGTGCAAGAACACCCGATTAAAGAGCGATCAGGAGGGAGGAAGAATCGTCGACTTGCCTGACTTCCCGGATCTTATGCCAGAAATGGAGGATTTCTTGCTTGCTCCGGAACGATTATTGACCCAGGTATGGAGTCTTTAGGGAGGTCTGCTCGGAGGTATTCAATTATGTCTGATCGGCGCAGCTCGAAATCAAAGTTCTCTTCCGGTCCCCGCCCACTGAAATGCTACCTCAAATATCTGGTGCCGATGAGAAGATTAGGAGGGGTTCTTATGAGATGAGGTATGTTTCCCCCTTCCAGGAGGTATTCGACGGCTCAAGTCGAAGAATAGCGGGAAATCTAACCCGAAGGGCCTCAAAATGTCACTTTTTCCTCTTCTGGGCAAACGACGGATGGGAGGGATTAATGAGTTGCATACCCGAAATGGAAATCAGGTCTCAGTTACAACATAGGAGATTTGGGAAGACTCCTATGATTGCCTGGACCCAGAGGTCTCAGTTCCAACCACTCTTTTCCATCTTGATCGAGCAATGAACCCGCGGGCTTTAGCACTCGACTGAACCGGGCAAATGAAATGGTTATCAACCACCGAGGCGACTCTATTGACTTCTTCAGATGGTAGCTCATTTCGACCGGAGGAGTTGACTTATCGACCAGAAACAGGAGTGATACCCGCCAAAAAACGTGAGCGCCTCGCGCGAGACGGCGCATGAATCTAGGGCTCTAAAGTCAAGCGGAGCTCGTTGCTTTTTGGCCTACTCACTAAGGACTCTGACGGGCCTTCTTTATCTACCACTAAGGACTCTGACGGGCCTTATATACATAAGGGGTTGACCGAACGATTTGCGTATTGATGGGGAGAACGGAGCAGTAGCGGGTTTGGCACAGGGACCTGCCGTTGTGTGATCCGGCAGATGTCTCCCTGTAGCTTCCGGGGGGGCCGAAGCCATGGACTGAACACCAGCAAGAAATTCATAGGTGCGGGTCGAATACAACATACCTATACCTATGCTTTCTTTGTCCACGCCTTCGCCTTCGGAATCGGACCACATCCGCAACTAAGGACTCTTGGTCTCTCTCTCGAATTGAGACTACCTTTTCACCTGGAGAACATTCATATGCATATGGGTTTGGATCCGATAGATATAGCTCTCCGATAGAAGGATCCGTGGGTGGGTCTACCGATGGTGGTTTTGAGTCATCAACACACTGTTGCTTCTAGTGGATTTGACGCCGGGTCCTGATCCCCAACTAGAAAAGAAAGAAAACTCGATCTCGAGATGTGCCGGCCGGGATGCCGCAGGCTCGGAGGGAGGGAACGTGAGGCAAGGTGATTGATGGCTTTCAAACAGGAGTTGGAACTAGTGCAAGGGATGTGGGAACATTAGCGGAGGCTGGCTATCGAAATGGAAGGGGCTCTGCTATGAGATATGGTTCTCGAATAGGAAGAGATACCGGGAGGGTCCAGTCCCATATATTATGGGTATTGGTAGGCTGCAGAGGATTAGTTTGCCTCTGCTCCTGCAATCGGGTAATAAACTAGATCTCGAACTCCAGCTGGCTCTGACCACGCTGGTGAATTCCCCTAAAGGGATAAAGCGGAGGATTAGTGTGTTCACCGGTTATGGAGAAAGAGCGGTGCTGGTTAACAGTCATTTATATGGGACGGGCCCAACGGATTATGGGACAACAACTAACGGGCTTTCCCACCGTCGGTTGCTCCTGTCCATGCATTTGGATTCGCACCTGGAAGTGGGACTGAAACGGGCTGTGCCTCCCCCGCCTTTACTCCTCCTGCCCATTTTAGCCGCGAGATCAATTGGTGAAATGGTAGCTTCTCGGTCGCCTCTGGTTCCATTTCCAAAACAACTGGTGCTAGTGGTGTTTGAAAAGCATGAACCAATGAAAGACGCTCGTCTGGATGGAATCTGTGACTAATAGCTTCTTCGCAACCGGATGGATTTTAGGTAGCTGCTTACTCCACAATGGGTGGTTTTATTGGTGGCGGTGATGCAGGTAAACTGGGTGGGTTTACAATCAAAGCTCCAACTGTCACTGATGCCGGGTAAACAACTAAAATGGGGTATTCATTTTGATCTAGGACCGGTAGCGGGCGGGAATGCTGCCTCTGCACCAACCTATGATTCTGCGGCTTCACCTTCGCCTTTGTGTCTCTTGCTCATCTTGCTCGCGTCTCCGCGGGATCGACCTCAACTTAACTGGAACGGATTATTCGACCTGATCGATTTGTCTGTCCCAAAACGTGTGCTTCCGCGGAGTATGGTTCAACCCGGGCTAGCTATGGAACAGGCTTGTGAACTAGGGACCCCGCTTCGGGATCTTCATCGACTGGATAAAGAGTTTCAACTGATGGGGCTGGAACGGGTTCTTTAACTGGGTAATCAACGTCAGTTAATAGGCTCTGAAGCTCTGCGTCCGTGGGATCAACTCCATCTTAGAGATCTGGAGGATCCGCAACTACAAGCTCTCGAGTGGGAACAGGATCTGCTACTGCTTATGGGTATGCAATCGAAGAATCTGGATCTGCGAGATATGGATATGAAACTGGATATGCTCGAACCGGACCGCATCTCGATTTGCACATGGATAATCTGTATAGGACCAAAGGGGTCGACGGTTCAAAACTCGGTCGAATACGTCGTTAACCGAAGCTGGTGGATCGACGAGAGTACGCCTAGCCAGGAGTGTGGTTGGTGCCACCTCCCCTGCCTGAATGCCTTTGCAGGATGCTTATTCGCCCACTCCTTCACAGAGCGATGACTAACTGCCGGGGATTCATTCCGTAGAGACTTCCATGGTAGCGCTTGGCTCGATTCCTACCACGGACGGGGATACATTTCATCCATATCGCTGGCCTCACATGGACGGAGATGCTTATGCTTATCATATCACGGCTTCCTAAGATGCTAACACAGGGGCTACGCTACTACTGCTACGGGAGCTTATTGGTGGAGCAACAAGAGCGGAGTAATGTCCAACCAAACGTGGAAATTTGGTGAAAACATCAATAGCTTCCTCGTTCGTACTCAATCAGTAGATCAATGATTCGAATGCGCATCCCTATCCAAAGAAAGATTAGGTGAAACTTCCGCCCATTATGAAATTAGAACATGCTCCTCCTCATCGGAATAAGAACGAAGAAATCTCGTTGTCGCGGGCAGGCCTCTGCACTACAATCTGTCTACTCGAGACACGAGTTGACAGGAAGAGAGTCAGAAAACATGGGAAGGTCATCTGGATCGTTTCATCGAGCAACAAATGGGCGGGCGACCCTTCTTGCTTGCTTGGCCGTCAGTCAAAGAGAGGATAGGAATTGGCCTCGTTCTATCGGAGTTGCTAGCGGATCGAAATCGGAGGGGTAGCTACGCGGAATCAGTGCCAATCAGTCACTTATACAGCCAGCCTTGGAATCTGAGCAGTCATTCCATGGGTAGGCTTGGGGAATGGTTTGATTTTCGGGAATGGAAGATGATTCGCTTACCTTTCCTTCCGATTCCACCTTGTGGATACTTCGCTATTTCACCCTGCTGCGTCATAGGAGGAACAACCAACCTCTCCCCCTATGTCTTTATGAGCAGGACGGCGAAGCAAAGGCAGGATCCACTCAAACAGAATAGAGCTTGCTACTGGGTGGGGCGCTTACCCCATTACCGACGAAGGGAGTACATATCATGTCATGTTGGTTTGGTCAATCGAATGGGGAACAGAAAGTCACAAGCGAGTGGTTCTTCGTTCCCTAAGGATCGAGGGTTCGTTTGAGTTTGACTAACCAAATATGCTAGGAGCGGATTTCATGGATGGAGTTGGGGCCATTGAGAAGTAGTCAACAGATTAGTGAATATGCGGATTGGCTAGTAGGCCACTTGATGTTGATCACATCCCTGAGTTTGAGTGCTGGATAAAGGAAAGAATTGTAGGTCTAGGAAGGTCCGAGTAAGATAGTCTTTTTTTCCGGAATAAGAATAGCTGTTGAGTGGAAGGTGTATTACCACCACCGTCGGTTGGGATAACGGTGCAGTAGCAGTGGTAACAGCAGTAGCACCGACCGCAATGGGAACAGCTTGAGCAACTCCTTCATAGGGGTAACAAACAGAGGTGCGCCTTACATAACAACGGCATAGTTCTAGTAGCACGGGTTCACCACTATAAGGGCTAGCTGTATTTTTCAAGAGAATGCAGTTGGCTGTCACCCGAATTCAACCCCTCTCTCTTAAAGGCTTCCCCCTCCTTTCTTGTGCTACGTGAGAATGGGAAGCACGATCTCGATCCAGATTTGGGAACTAGTCCAATTAATCAATCATCGAGTGACTGGCTAACTCTCCAATTTCTTTCGAACTGGCTAATTCCAGCTAATCAAGCCGCCATTAGAAGGGGGTAGGTCACGCCCGCGACGCATCAAAAATAGGTTTTTCAGTTCGCCCCAGGTAGGATAGATTCAGAATCTGCAGTTGACCCTCATCCATTTGGTGATCATTAACCCATTTTTCTACCACATCAGGAGCCAACAACTAGCTCCAACATGTGTTAGCTTCCAATGGAAAGACTTCCTTCATTTAGATCTTGACATCAACCTACTCCATATTCTCTTTTCTGCCCACCCAGCATTTCAAGCAGATAACTAACATTGGGATCCAGCTTCGCTGGGAATGGATTCTGTCCCTCCCAGTTGAGCTCTCGTTAACCCAACGCGTCTATTGCCTCCCCAATCGGAAAAGGATGTTACTGTTTATCGAGATGGAATTATTGACTAATTCGCGTAACCAATGGATCGAACTCTCCCTACGCGCTATTGGATCAGTCGGTCCCCCCATCGCCAGTTGCTGCTCAGTGACCCAACATGCCCCTACCTCTACATCACGACGCCTCCCCCCGGAGGGAAAATGAGTTCCATTCTATGGTTCCATCCCGGTCCGGGGCTCACCATCGCTAAAACCTCTCCTTTCGATTAGTCGAATTCTATTAGATCAGTTAGTTGTTTCTCAAGCTCTTCAATGAATAACAAGGCAGGCCCCACATCTTGTCTTGATTCGTCTATTCGGGACGGAGGGGGCTTTCTCTGGACTCTTCATGTGGTGAGGGAAGTTGGCTTATGCACCGACGTCAGGGTGGGCAAGAGTCAGATTGAACTCGATTGGGGATGGCTCGAAGATCGTCGATGCGCCGCCCGCAATCCCCTACGCCGGGATAACCACCTCTGTTCCGGGTCTGATTAGATCCAATGCATAGGTTGATCTTTCCGTGTCCGGGTCCGAGGAGCAGAACCTAACATCGGGCAGGAAACGAAGTCAAAGAAGCGCTTCTCTTTATCCCGGGAGGAACCTGTCACTGGCTGAGAGATGGAACAAACCGAAACCTATCGGACTTCCCCCTCACCAACTCTTAGTGCTTGCTGATTGGGACCGAAACCCCGGAAAATGGAAACAAAAATAATAAGTACTAACCGCCGCTGCCAGAACGGGGGGAGACTGGAGATTGTTCTTTACTTCGAGAATGAAATCCCAGCTGATTGGGCATCCGTTAGGATGGGAATACACCCGCAAACCACAACAAGGTGGTTAGGTCACCGGATCCACAAAGGATACTTAGCCATTCATCTCACGAGCATCTAGAAGCAAAAGAATGATTTGGATTTTGCGGGCGAGCAGTACCGAAAAAGAATAAGGAGACCCAGCTAGATCTATATCGATATTCACGAAGGAAAGGCTTGGGCTCAGCCTTCTCATCGGGAGCAAGCTACCGTCCTTTCATTTCGTTCTAGAAAGGGTTGACCCTTCTCCCACAGGGCTCAGAGCACGAGCTTGTTTAGGCTACTTCAACTGGTACTTCCTTGTTTAGCTAGTCAACTCGTTCTTCCATCGTTAATCCGGCTGAGCTAACTAATCCATCTCAGAATCCCAAGGTCATTCGTTCAAGCACAGTAAGTACATATTTCAATTCCAAGGGGGATGGAACGGATCTAGCTAGTGCGAGGAAGCTCCAAATGCAGTTGGAAATAGCAAAGAGGGTGGGAATCCTTTAGTTTGATGCACTTAATAACCATGCATCTGGGTGGACCTATCAAACTCAGTGCACATCCCAAAAATACGTTTCCCCACTATGCCAGCGGAATCCTTAGTTCACCGGAACTCCCCAATTCGATATGTAGAACCGGAATGAGCGTGAGAGTTTGATTCCCCACAAATGAGAAGTCTCCAGACCCCTCCCACACAGGGGCGGCTGGCTGGGGAAAGAACCCGAAAGCAAAAAAGAATAGCACAGTCAGCGAACAAAACAACAGTGCGCTCCTCGCCACTCAAGGAGGAAAGTTTAAGCAGAACACTCAAACATCAGCGCAGTAAAACATGACCGCGCTTGAACAGGTACTTTCGCACCCGTCTGAGCTATTTGCACTTTATAGCCTTCACTTGAGTAAACGTGGGGAGTGCCTTCCTAGGGCACCACGACATACCTGATGGAGGGGTATGCGTGAAATCCAAGGTATGTATCTGCCCTCCTAAGTGGATTTTGATATCGGAGACCATACCAACGACACTATCTTCGGCCGTGATAGAAGTCAAAGTCGACTTCGTTATCCGGGGAGAAGAACGACAAATACATTGTTAGGAGCTCAGTGGTTACTGAGAAACTTGGGAGGGCCCCAACACATCAATTTTTGCCTGTTTGAGCCTCGTGTTGTTACTCTACGAAATAAGGGAACCTTTCCTGACGACCCTGGTTCCCGATGACCACGAGTGAACGGTTCCTCCTCCTACTGCCGGGTTCTCCTTCTTTGATGGATGTCCAATCACCGCTTTAGCTCTTTTAAGGCGTGTTATGATTGTCTATCCTCATTAGCCTTCTTTATATCTAGTAAGAGGGTGTTTTATCCAGAGTGCACGAAGTTTCCCCTTTTTTATATATATAAAAGGACTCCTCAAGGTTCTTTCTCAAGCAGTAGGAGCAAGCCCGTACTTTTTATACATTCTACCAGCGGAAGCTCCGGGTAGATTTCTTCCAGCTGCTGCAGCTGTCGATTGAGAGGCGACCATCTCTCTCTCAGAAGGAGGAGTGGTCGTCGAGTTTCATTGACCGACTTTGTTCCACTGATCTCTGGACCGATCCATAGAGGGAGGGACGAGTATTCCCTGCTCTTCTTTCATCCCTGGGCCGGGCATTCCCCCTTAACAAAAGACGGGCTCTGGTACCGGAATAGGGAACCAGGCATTAAGAACTACAATCCCTTTAGCCCAAGAAAGACCCAAGCCCATGAAAGAGACCTTATATCTTATAAGATAAGGTATTCGCCCCCTATTACTTCAGGTAAGGAAAGATAAGTGTCAAAACTACAGATGATTGTTGCTTTCTCCACTATAGTCTATTGCAGCGCAAGGTTGCTTGCGGGGTTGCTTGCTAGGGTTCCCGGTAGGCTCTTCTCTCTTCCTTCTCCCTAACAGAATCCCAAATATCTATCATCGGAGGTTATTCGATGCCCTTACTAGATAGGGCTAGGTCAAATTCTATGATTGCTCAGAGTCGAGTGATTCGAGTTGTGAAGTCCCGGCATAAGTATGGTAGCAAAGCCGATACCGAGAAGGATGAAGGAATTCAATTGTAAACCGCTCATGTGTCATGATCCGCCCCACCCGGCCCCTTACGTAATAGGCGGAGGCAGCACCTCTTCCTCGAAAGAAAGGAGGTCCTCCCTCAAGTAATGGGTTCGAAGAGACAGGTGCTTAATTGAAAAAAAGGGGAGCGGGCGTGATTAATGGTTCGGAACAAGAAGGAAGAGCTCCCAAGCCGAGTCAGTACTGGTTCGTGTCGGAACTAGATTAGTGGAACAGGTTTAGGGTTTAGGTCTGTTTAGGTAGGGAGAATCGGTGAGGACTTATCGGCGTAGATAAGGGTAAGTAAGGTAATAAGGCTCTTAATCACTCGCTTCATCGGCTTTTTATTTAGTTAGAAAAAGAGTAAGGAAAGGTTCGGTAAGTGCCTCCCGGCTCTTAGCAAGGTTGCTTGCAATACAGTCTATCTTTATGGCATAACCCGAAAAGAGTTGTCTTAGTCTTTCTCCTTCGGTCAGTGACTAGTACGTCTTATTCATTCTATTTAGTGGTCGCCTTAGTCAGTCGTTCCTACATAAAGTGAAAGAAAGTCAGAATAAGCTTCAATAAAGTACGAATCAACTTCAAAAAAGAAAGTCAGAAGAAATTTACCCAGGGAAAGCAGTAGTTACAGTACAGTTCCGAGAGAATATCTTCTTGCGGATCTTCTTCCTGAATATTCTTCGTCTGATGAGTGAGCTCGGGTGAGCGACCGAATTCCAGGGGATGCAGGTACTGCAAGCATTCCCCCAGAAGTCCCCATTGTCAAGAGAAGGTTTATTGATTGATTTTTCCTCTTCTTGTTTGAATGACGAGAGCAAGGCTTGGAAATAGGGGTGAGGGCCTTCCTCAAACTCAAAGGCTTACCAATGTCCAGATAAAAGACTGATGCTTCCGACTTCAGATTTGACTGTGGAACGAACGGTGCTGGTCCCACTCCTGCAAGTGAGTGCGGGATGCCTGAGATCCTTTGGCCCTAGGTCTTCATTGTCAAGAGGAGCTTGATGTAAGGATTCTGACGCCAACCACTCTCATGGGCTTAGAGGACAGTAAGAATCCTATGAGAGGAGTGCAAGCGGACTCCCCACATTCACTATAGAAGAGCGAATCCTGACCCACAACAGGGAATGCTGAATAAGATTGGGTAACGATCACAGAAAAAGGAAGTTGTTACTTTACAAAGTAGTCTTTTTGTAATGCAATCGAGTGAAAGGAAGAAGGCAAAGCGCTCTTTGTCTGAATGCCGCTTCGCCTGGCACAATCACAGTTGACCTAGGGCTTCCGTCTCCTTATGCTGTGGATTGAACGGCATCCAAGTCAGCAAAGAGAAAGGCCCATTGTCAAGCTAAACCAAAGCACTGGTTGGAGTTCATGTATCGGATTCACTTATTCTTTCTGGTCAGCGAGTCTCCTCTTATGCGAGGGATAGGGAAGTGAGATAGAGTTAAAGGGAATTGGCAGACCTAGGCATCCCTTCTCTTCTTTTGATGGCCAAAGGTCAGGTCTTGCACAGGGCAGTTCAGGCATGCAATGTGAGGAGACCTACCTCTAAGGAAGAAGGCATGCACTTACCATCAAGTGCATTGGGTCAGGGTGCGGGAGAGTAGGAGATTGGCGGATTTTCCAAGGATGATGATTCAACTGACCACTGGTGACTAATCTAGATCTCCTCTTTCTCGTCCACTAGACAGATGTGAGAATTGCGAAAAGAGAGGGTCGGATAGGATATGTGAAAATTGTGAGTTTATCCGGCTGGTGTGGTTTCTGCTTTTTGAAGGTCAGCTCAGGAAGTTGAAGTGGAGAACTCAAAAGCTCGAGGAATGGGGTCGGCGATCCTACATCCAGAAGTCAACCCCTGTTACTACATACCGAATCAGGCAAGCCTACTTGAGTTAGGGAGGCCCCTCTGTAACTTAATTAAGTAAGTAAGTAGCTTATCAACTTTACCTTACCCATAGAATGAAGCCCTAGCTCCAAGATTTAAGTTTTCATCAGAGAAAAAAGTCTCTTAACGAAAAACAAACGGCTTTTGATCGGTCCCTGAAAAGCGTGATGTGGCTTAAAAGCCCCGCTATTGGCTTTCTCAGCCTTTGTTTCAGCGGATTCTGATGCTTCAGCCTCTTCTTTAGATTTGGAAATTCTCTTTCTAGCTCCCTGGATCTTAGGATTCGGGGTGAGAAGGTGATTCTCACTGGGTTTCCGAACCATTCTAAGAAAGGCATTCGCTTGCTGATGCAGCTGATTCAGCCTCTGCTAATGCTTTTGTCTCAGCGGATTCTTCCGATTAAGCAGATGGCACTTCTTCCTCACCCTTGGAACCGACCGAGGTCCTATCCTTCCCTGTAATGAGACGAAGGAAGCGAAGCGGGCTGCTTGTCTTGCCTCGAGCCCATAGAGAGAGGTACTGCTCTGGACTAGGATGGTGCTGCTCTGCTTAAAACTAGTCTAGTAAGCTTGTGTTGTGGTTTTGAGTTCCTTGGCTTGTGTTCTAATAGTAACCACAGAAAGAAAGCGGGGAGCATTCTCTATCAAATAATGATGGAGGGGGTTCATGGTCCCTAGTTCCGTTTGCCGGGCCTGCTTCCCATTCATTCTTTTATAAGGATGCTCTTCGGCTGGTCAGTAGAGTAGTTGGCACACGCTGGTCAATCCAGTACGTACGTCGCTTTCATTCCTAGCTGACCGGCACGGAAAGGCTGTTTAAGTTGCTGTTTACGCGCTTAACTCACTAGGAGAAGAAGTAAGGAAAGATTCCCTCCTTGTCTAAAAGACGAAAAGATGGATGAGCCACTCTCTCCATCCGACTAAGCTTAGCCTTTACCTGGGCACCTTGCCTTCTTTCCTTGCTTAACTATAAATAGATTAGTAATAAGGTCTTAAGGAACTACTAAAACCGATATTCCCCTTTGTTTTTGGGCTATAAGACTCTTCTACGTGCATAAGCTTTTTGACTAAAAAAACGATTACGCCCCCGGTAAAAAAGGGGTCCGTCAACTGAACTTGCCTTGTTGTGATAGGGGTACCACCTTTTCAGTCCCACCAAGGAGCCGGAGCTTTACTTAGATAGGGCTTGACTGCCTTGAGACTTTTTTTTTTCTCGATTCCCAGAGGTCGAACAAAGGTAAAGAGTCTTTTTACGATTTTCCGACATTGGAATTTTACGATTCGCCGACATATGAAATAAGAAAAGAAAAAGAGAAGTAGGAGATGCTCATCTAACTCATTCACAGGGGATGTCTCGCACAAGGAAAGCTCTTCTATGGGCACTCGCCGCTTACAGGGAATGCTTCTTAGGCTTTCTTACCCTGAACCACCACCCATTCTCAACGTGGCTTAAAAGCTCTTCTCTTTCCCTTGAGAAGCAATTAACAATTGCGAAGTGTGAGTTTCGTTACGAAGATCCGAAAAGAGACACAGGAAGAGCGGGGCGAGGCTCTGAAACATGTACCACAACTTTAGGGTTCCACGGGCGTATCCACACCTTCGGTGCCTAATGATGGAGTGCATTTCACCTTATATGGTTCTCCCTATTGAGAAAGTCTGTCTATTTTACCATGCTCTTTGAATAGAATGAGCCTAAGCCTCTGTGTCCGGCTGCGCCTCCTCATAAAGTACGGCTAAAAGGCCGCTACCCGCAGCTATAACAGCTCCTCCGCGACCTCTTAGGTCCATCCAGCCTGTGCACATGGGATAATGTTCAGTATACACCGTCACACGAACAGCTTCACTTTTTTAGGGACATGCCTTTCTTTTTCGCCTGTTACACAGCAAACCGACGACTTTTATCTAGCCTCAACCAAGCTTTTCGTTCGAATGAAAAGGAAAAGCCGCACATTAGCTAGCCATTAAAAAGAATGCATTTTTTTCAATCAAACAGGGATTGTTTTACACCATGGATTCTTTGCTCTTCTCCGTGTGTATTGGAATGAATGGAGTCACTAACCCGACTTTCTACAGCCGGGGGCCAACCCAGTGATCAATGACAGCTCCGCACTGATTAGTATTCCAGCTACCCGATAAAGTCTGGCACTTTTTAAGAAAGTTCTCGGTCGCACACTTCGCTGTGCTCAGTGCCTTGCATTGGAAAAAGGGTTCCGTTTCAGCCCTTTCTTCTACGCTACGTTGAGGGAGCGGTCTCTGCGACAGATCTCGAATGGCTTGGTTCCTTCGTATCGGACTGGGCCTTAAGTGGACTTACAGCGGTCTAATAAAGAAAAAGGATGCTCTAGCTTTCCGTGCCTCTTTGGTTAATCTAAGGTATTGGTATTATACAGCCTCGGTTCACCCTATATGATATAGAGGATCCTAAAATCCGTATCTTTCTAGAGATCCGAAAGAAGTCAGTTTCAAGCCCGAATGATGAAAGGTAACGTCGGTCCTCTGGTCCCTTTAGGCACCTCGAATAAGAGGCATTCCCACCATTCATATTCCGCCCGGTCAACAGATCCTTTCTCACGATCTGGATTAAAAGCCATTGTGGGTGGCGGAGCGCTAGAAAACGACTGCAACACCATACCCGTCGAAGCTCAAGTTAGACTGACCGGGTATTTCTTTGATTCGAACCAACTGTAGAGACTCTTTCTGCTCTCAGAAGAATGAAATGGGCTTAGATGCATGGGATACCAATCTTACGATCTTAGGGCCCTCTGTGTCCTTGCGAATTGAATTCCACTATCCGAACCGCTTCGTTCCGGGAAGAAGAGAAGGGTTAGGTCAATCAGTTGACTTCCTTACTAAGCTTTCAGGAAAGTAAGGACTATGCTTATAATCTACTAATCGGTAAGCATTCCTCATGTGGGCAACCAAGCAATCGGTGGTTCATCAGAGGATTCCATTTTTGAGAGAAAGCAAGGAAAGCTAACCTACCCTTCCGTTCGCTGAATCTGACCTTCGTCCAAGAGTTCGGGCTTCTGCGCGAGGAACGTGCTTTCTGACATCGAGTTTCAGCTATGCCAAGAGATCACTACTTTGATAAGGTCGGTTCGATTGGTCATTCTTCAGGAGAAGTCCCAAAACAGAACTAGTCAATTGATAGGATCATTGCTAACCCATTGGCTTCATCGAGATCGGATAGCGCATAGTATCCATGAAAATAAACTACTACCAGAAGGGGAAGGGCCGCTTTTTCTTCTTCGAATGAGAGCTCTGATTCTTTTTTTTCCTTTATAGGATATTCTGATGGAACTGGTGCCAATGATTGATAACATGGTAGAGTAGAGCAAGCTTTCGCTTTTTTTTTTATATTCGTATAGAAATTATCCCAACTCCGTTTCATCGGGATATTCCGAACTAAATAGGTACGAAGTTGCAGCATATGCCTCCACGGGAGTCAAGCTCAAAGTGACAGGTATTTGATGGGCTATCCGCTCTAAAATACGGGGTCTGGAATTAGGGCTTTTTCGTTTTGCAGGTATCGTATGACCAAAAAAGTGTTTCTATTAGCAGAGTTTCCACCCCTCTCCTGTTTAGGTGGAAAGATTGGTACTATTATTATTATTATGGTGGACTAGGCGATTTAGCGAAGCCTAGAGTAGCCCCTCTAACCAAGCCTATCAAAGTGACGGAGTTCATGAGTCAGGCATTGGCCCATTCTACGAAGCTACTGGCATCTATTCTAATAAACTCGTTGTGTTCAAGTCTTCGAATGGTGTCCCCCATAGGCCGAAACCACGTAAAAAGAGAGATTTATGAGGGACCGGGCTTTTTCCTTTAGTCCTCTGATAGTTAAATTGCTAAAAAAGAAAAAAGGGATACACCAACCATCCGCTCCGAGCTGTGTCCCTCCCTGCTGATAGAAGAGAGCGGTCTGGAATTGATTCACCTATTACACGACTCGCATCAGCAACAGGAAAAGGAACTGTGGCTATCGCTAGCAGCCCCGGCCAAAGTTCTCTTCCTCAGAGAGGAGTTGGATCCGCAAAGGTCAGCCAAGAAAGCAGGGAAAGATGCCAATTCATGCGGGTTTCTTAACTTTGATTGTTAGATTTTCGGGCATTTCCTTAAAGATAGACGGGAAACTTCCTGGGCTTGGCTTTGCCATCAGCAGTGTGCTTTCGAGCGTTCCCTGCCTCGACCTGTTCGGTTTTAAGGTGGGAGTCCTCTTCTTTCACTTTCAGCTGAGTTAGTCGCCCAGCCTTTGGCATCTCTCTTTTAAGGTTTATAGCATTCTATGTAATATCGACCGAATGCGCTAGGTAGATTTCTCTTCTCTTCATCTCCATTCATTTCTTTCAGAACCTCTGCGCGGAATAGAGATCCTTGTTTTGATTAGGAGAGAGAGGCGAGCCCCGCACCAAGGGTGTTCACCTACGAGACACCGGCGCCTCTTGACTTTCATGTGTTTTTCATGCGTTAGCTGCTTTCGTCCTTGTGCTAGTCGGGCACTTTCCCGCAGGTTCATATATTTTGGTTATATCTTGTGTGAGTGAATGAGGTAGTTTTACTTGCTCGCTTGTTAGCCACTGCCGTTTTAGTTGGATCAACTCCCCCTTTCTGCAGGTGCTGGGTAGTTTACTCACTTAGCGCTGTCCTCAGCTTTGCTTCTTACCGGCGAGGTTGAGCCGCCATAGTTTCTTCTTTTTTCTTCGATAGACTAAATAGAGTTTACCGAGTAGAATTGTTATAAATAGAATCTTAAATAAATACAACTACTGTTTCTTCATTAACAGAATATCGGAGTGTAGGGATTCCTAAACCCACTTTCTAGAAAGCTCCTCTTGCGCTAAACGAATAATAGATAGCGAATAGATAGGCAAACCTGGCTCATCACTCTAATGGCAGGCCTGTGCCTCCTCTGCAAACATATATCTTTTTTCGCCCCTGAAGAAGAGAGTGAGCCGGATGGGAGACAAAATGGCACATTCTGAAGGTAGTGCACAGCTAGTTCGGCTAGAGGGGAAGGTAGGGGGCCCCGCCCGGCTGTATAAAGTAGGGCTAGCGGCTCCTGAAATAAGAGGTTCTGAAAGAAAGATTCGTTCAGAACAACTTGACTGCCTTGAGCCTTTTTTTCTCGATTCCCAGTAGGTCTACGACCACTAAAGAAATCTAGTCATCCCATTCTGTTTTTTTGGTTTAAACCCCTACCCTTTGTTACAGGTGTCCTTGAGTGGAATTCAGGGAAGATGAAAGTAGGGACAGTAAACGCCTTTCTACTAGAAGGAAGGCTGGCGTCCAGAGGCACTACTAGGAATAGGGACAAGGAATGACTCCACTCTTAGCGCACTCTCAGGAAAGAATCGGTACAACAATTGAAAACGAAAGACGCACGAACCCTTCACTGCTGACAGCAACTCTTATAAAGCACTTTTTCACGATTCAAAGGCCATTTAGAGTAGGGCATTGGAATTTATTGTTTTCCTTGTACTCTTATGTACATCCCCTTGAATCAGTGAATCCGGGGACAGAGCTCTAAACTCCAAGGTAAAGACAGAATGCACTCTTGGTCGGGCAAGAATTCCCGTTGAAGCCGATCCATCCTATGACTCATCAGTCTATGGCGCGCCTTGAGCTTTGCTTCGCAACCTTTCTAATTCAGTTGAAAAAGAAATAGAATGAACACCATCTGGAGCTATGTCTGAAAGTAGATTAATCTAGGTACGCTTAGCGCTTAGTAGGTCAGGAGCATAGGTGGTAGTATAGTAATTACAAATCGGGGATATCCGGTTCACTTTTCATAGGTTTTCCTAATCAAATTAACAACTAGACTTTGAGGACAGTGTGCTGAGTAACGAGAAATCCTGTCTTGCAAGAAATCTATGTGAGTTTTGTCAGTCACATAAAGTCAATGTCGGTATTTTGTCCAAGAATGGCTCTCTCTCTGAGGTCACTCTCGCTCTATAAAGAGTAGTGTGCCCTAAGCAGAGGATAAACTACTTACTAATACTAATAGATAATAGGAAGACTCGAAGGAAAGGCCGGACTCTACTACTTAATTTAAAAAGGGCGGGAAGAGAGGACTTCTTACAGGCAGCTCCCCTTTCTTCCTCAGAGGGCGGGGTTCTGGCATTACCGCTCATGTGGGAGAGCCCATGCTTGATAGAAAAAGACCCTTACCTACTAGAATTGGCTAAAAGAAGAAAAGATGCACGAGGAAATCCTTCTATTATATAAGAGATTTGCAGATAGTGATTGGAAGGCTAGCCCCTGCGCCTATCCACTTGCCTTTAATACCTGACCGTAACTGCCAGCCTTGAAATTGCCTAAAAGAAATCACAAACAAGAAAGCTGTGAGTCCTTACTCAACTCCCAGTGCATTAAGGAAAGGAATTATTATCGCTTAGCGAAACTACTTGCATTACCTTCGGCTAAAGGAATTATTATCGCTTAGCGAAACTACTTGCATTTTGGCTCAACCTGAGGGTCAAAGAGAGCTCGACCAGACCAGATAGTAAGCATCTGAACGAGTGAACGGAGTCAAGCTGGATCTGTTGTCGACGGAACTAGAAAAGCAGTCTCTTTCAACTAGCAAAGAGATTCACACGGGACACTACTTTACTTTCGGAGCAAGTGACTACACTACACTTGATATTAGGCTTTTTAGCCCCCTTATTTTCGTATTTATCTTTCATCTCCTCTCCTTTTAGTCGAGCGGATTTCATCTCCTGAACCCGGCAAACGAGGATCTGTAAAGAGAAGCTGATGATGAAACTGAATCAACTGAAGCTGCCCTACTTGCCTCTGTTGCGGATGGAAAAACTAGATCGACTTATCCAAATCAATCCACTGATTCTACTCGCTCAGCCTGATCCAACTCCTTAACGTATCCGGAAAACGCTCTCTTAGAGATTGGTAAGGCTCCCAGAGCTAGTTGAAGAAGACTCACTACCCGTAACGTCTACTGGCAAGCAAGCGGGGTAACGTCAAGACTACTTTCTCTCTTTGGAATCCTGCGTCTCCTTTTGTCGAGTCTTCAATCGAGCTGACATCCTCTGCTTGGCTTGAACAGGGAGCTTACTCGGCTAAAGTCTCTTTTTTCTTCTATCCTTAAACTCTAAACGAGGGTCAAAAGGAGTTAAAGCAACTATCCTGAGTGTAATTTTTCACTAAGGTCGAGTGTCTCTCTTTCCGATCTCTGTTTAACATCCTCTCTTGACTTGCCTTAATTCAAGTAGGAAACTGAAAGGCAAGTTGAATCGATCTATCTAGTTGAAGCAGATTCTGTTGATGAAGCAGATCCTCGTTACGCTTCTCCTTCGGACCCTTGCTTTCAGGTCTTGTCTTCCTTCGCTTGCTGGGATAGTTAGGTCTTCCTCTATTTCATATCCTCTCTTACTAGTAGCATTAATTCGAAAGGAGAAGAACTCCCTTTCTTAACTCTATTGCTTGGTGCTGGGCCTACTGATATCAAGTGTAGTGTAGTCAGGGCCGTAGTGCGCTAGTAGATAAAAGTAAGAAATGTCAAGCTCTTACTACTATCAGGCTAGCTAAACTCCTGTTTTAATCAAAAAGAGCTCTTTTTTAATGAAAAATACGGGGTTTTGACAATAGGATTCGACTTTTTATCTCCCTTTATGAACTTAAGCTACTGATGCTGGCGATCACGAAGGTACCTGGACCTGGAGCTACTCGTGTTGAATGATGGTTAGGATGCGAGGAAAGAAGGTGCTGCTTATATAGACCTATCTATGGCTCTGGTACTTATCTATATTTGACCTATGCTACCCTTGCTTCTGCGCTGCCTATAGTAGTATGAAGCTACCGGACTTTGTTTGCTATGTCCACCGACGCTTTCTTTGCTTATCCTGCCTGCTTCATCCTCCGGATCTATATCTCTATTACGAGCATCAGGAATCCCAGCTGCCCGTTAGGGCAGTGCTGACTGAGCTGCTCAAGCTGGAACAGGCTACCCGAGCCGAGCTGCAACACCAGAGCTGTTCCATGTTGCCGGTGGCATCTCTAGTTAAGGCACGGCAACATACATGAACCGAAAAAGAAGGCCAGGCGATGTTAGTCTTTAATCCAATTTCGCCTTCTTGCCCACAAAGAAAGGGGGTGGGTTAGAGGGAGGCCTCGTAGCTCCAGTTAGAACAAAACAACCTGACGCACTACGTTTTTCAGCTGGTCTGGTATCCTAAGGCTCTTGTTTAGAGTAGAGGTAGGTCGCCCTGTAGCCAGTGACTAGCTCAATCGAGGATTAAAGACGTGCCGTGCGTGCAAGCGGAGGCAATACCCCAACCAAATGAAGGCGGAAACCCCTTGTATAGGTTGGGCGTTTCTGCGCACCCGGTATCCTGCAAGAAAAGGCCCCTTACTATAGAACAAAGCGACGAATTGAGCTGCGCGAAAGCCGTTTCGCGTTAGCGCATCCGTTTTCTTGCTCGTTAGCGCTTTAGAAAGATTGCAGGGCGTTTAGGCTTTACTAATAACATAGAAAGGGCTTTTTCAGCTTACTCTGCTACAGCGGACCGTTAGCAGGGTGCCGCGGTTTGTGGGCTTGAAGGACTTAGCGCCGTGACAAGTGGTATCAGAGCCAAAGGTTAGGCCAAGCCATGGCTAGTGGGAAGAACCCGTAGGCTAGTGCCGTTGAAGAGGCTCGACGAGAGCGGACTCGTAATCGTGTGGACGCCTTGTTACACAACTGAAGGGACAGATTTCCAGCGGGCGGGTTGCTTCTCTGGAAAAAGATGGGCTGGTTAGGCGGACCATGATGTAAGGCCAAGGACAAGGGGTCGTGGAAGTGTTTCGAGCTTTACTAATAGATAGGGGTGGCAAGCTTTAGAGAGTAGGGGCGAGGTCCCCATACTACAGAAGGCCGTAAGCAGTGGCTCGACGGAGATGGTTCGAATCAAGCGAAACCAAAGGCATTCGTTGGCACCCGAGATGCTAAGGATCGAAGACTTTTGGGATATGGAGCGGCTTGTCGGACTACGTCCGAGGAGGCGTCGGTGAATACGGCTGCCATGTATCTTGATAGTTCAGCCAAGTTCTGGTGGCGGACCAAAAGACGTAAAGAACGCAGAGCGTGAAGTGAAATTAGATCCATTTTGAGGACGAGTTTCAGGCAGAATGGAGGGTTCCTGCCCGGTGTTGTGGTCCGGCATGTTGATGAGCCTGAAGCAAACAGGCCCCATACGCAACAAGTATGTGAAGGCCATCTTTCGTAGTTCTCCCTGGACATTTTTGATATGACGGAAGAGGACCGGCTCTTCGATTTCATGAAGGGGCTCCAACCTACGCCAAAATGTCCAAGACTTAGGGGCGAAACAGGCAGCTAGCCTGCTAGATTGAAAGTACTTAGCCAAGGGGGGTCGAGACCAGGCCAAGGGCAAGGGCCTAAAGTATCGAAAAAAGGCAAGGACCCCAAGAAGAAGCCAAGCCTGAGGCCAAGAAAAGCGAGCTCAAGATCAGGAGCCAAAGCGGACCGAGAAGAAAGAAGAAAGGGGAGACAGATCTGGATTTAACCTGTCAACTAGTTGGCGTGCTTTCTTTACGATACCAGGCTATCACCGAGATGGCCAACCAACACTGACTTTATTTGCTAACTTTATTCAAATGCATTGGGCTCGGTGTAACAAACTGTATAGGTATCGTACAACAGCCCTATACTCAAGGGCTTTAGCCTTCAACTCGCATTCTTTCATACCAAACAAGGTTCTCTCCTTCGGGAGATGGGCACTTTCGGTTTCATTCCGTTAGTTACGCTACTAAAATACTGGTTTTCCAAGTAGGAGGAGTAGCGTCCCAAGCCCAGTCCAGTTGGTTCACGGTTAGCTTTCTAGAAGCCTGCACCTTTTTCATTCTAGTTCCGAACTAGTTTCATTCCTTTCTTTTAAAAGTTCCTCCTTTACTCTAGTACTGTACTTATGACGCAATCAGTTAAGCGATATCTGTCTTAAATAGTTCTCTTCCCTGTTATCAGTCTAGTACTTCTTTTCTAGGAACTGTCTGAAAGTGGAAGCATAGGAGCTAGCAGAGTGCAGTTCGAGCATTAGAAGGAAGCTAAGGCAAATCCGTACACGAATCCCTTCCTCTAGAAAGAGTTCCCCCTCCCCTGTAGTAGCTCTCTTCTGTTATGAGAGAGAGAGGCTAGAAGGCAATTTCTCTTTTGTCAAAAGGCCTGTTAAAGCTGTCTGATATAGGTAGGTACTACGGCCTAAGTTTCGAAAAAAGGCTTTCTTTTAGGCGCTTCCTCTAGTTAAAGAGTGAATTCAGGAGTTCCAGGCAGGCTAAAAGGAAGGTAAACGTAAACAGGAGTTAACGGCTGGCGCTATCAGGCTTGATTCCCTTCTTCCTCATGCGCTTCTTTTACTATCCAAATGGATCTGCAATCAAAGACCGCTAGTCTATTATCTCTTATTTTTGGCTTTTGCATTTCCGCTCTCTTCTCCGCGTGTGTTAGGGGAATTCGCATATACTCTATTGTTGTATTTATTTTTCTTTTCCCGCTGAATCAAGCTTGTCTCCGACCTGAGTAGGGCTTACCTCCGACACCCCTTAGTAGGGATTGTAGGGATTGTCGGATAATCGTCCTCTCTTCCCGCCTTTGGGATGTAATGATCCCAGTTTAGCCCTTGTCCTGTAGCGAACCAAGTCCGCCCTCCTTTGATTTAGGGGTTTAACCCCATGGAGTTGCTTTCTTTGTTCACTGGAATAAGCAGATTAACCGCACTCTGGGATCGATAAGTGAGTTGGCTTCCCCTTGGATCCATTGCCAAGTAATGGGCTAGAAGTCTGGTCTTTCCCCAATCCTGTATGGAAGGAATTCCCCCCGGGGTTCAAGATTGGGTTAACCTTCCTCCCCAAAGGGGTCAGTTTGTCCACGTCACTAAGCGGGATCCCTTTAGTTTGATTTCAACTCCACAAGTTCTTTTGCTTTGGCGTCTGGCCTCTCCGATTAGAAGGTTTACTATAAGGCGAGGAGTAAGGTGTCTATGCCAGTACCCCCATTCCGGGTATCTCATACCGATTGGAGGTTTTAAATAAGTAAAGTAGGCTGGGTATGGTTTTTAGGATCGAAAGGGATCGCCCTTTCTTGTATTGTAAGTTGAGCTGAGGTGCCTCCAACCCAAAGGGAAAGGGTTCTAAGAGCTATGCTATATATAATATAGGCTAAAGCCTCCATTTTTGTATGTCTAAAAGGCATAATCCCCTAGGGCCGGTTGCCGGAGCTTCTTTGTTGAAGTCACTCAGCGTCCTAGCTTAAGTGCGCTGTTAGGTTCTCTCTTGAAGTGAGTTTTGCTTTCGCGTCCAGAATCTCCCATTTAATAGATGGGTAGATAACCCAAGGGCCTCTTTTAAAGGATTGACGAAATCCGTGCCCGTAGGCCCCAACAAAGTCTTCCCTCGGCTCGGTATCCCGTTTCTTGAAGTCAATGAGCCTCCTCCCTCGAGTGGTCTTGTAGCTTGATAAGGTTTAAGAATTCCTCCATTGAAAACGAGAGGAATTCCTGTTCATAGGTCCGCCCGCTCCTACCCGAGTAGCAGCTCTGGCTCGAGAGACCTTGATCGCTCCTCCTGGGCGTGGATTTCTGCCTTTAGTCAGGACAGTGGCCCCTTTATTATATTATATGGAATATGGAATTCTTAAACCCGCCATTCCAAAGTCATGGGATTGGGATAGAGTCTGGCCTTTCGGAATCCTGTCTTTGAGGTCAGGACTGGGGTCCAAGTGCTTTCCTTTCGTGGCACCATCCTCGGTTCAAAGCAAGGGGTGAGCTTTTAATATAAATAGGCGTGGTTTTGTTCTCTCAAAGTCGGGTGTGTGGTCTCTCAAAGGAGGGCTTCGGGTTTCAAGGCTAGAAATAGATGAACCTTGCCCGACTGACAGGTCATAAGCTGAAGGGGCTGAGAACTTCAAGTCGGGCCCCTTGTTCTTGGCCAATAAATAAGGAAATATAGCCTTGCATGCCTTCGAGCAAAGGTAGGGCCCTTCCCCTGCGCCCCATTTCAAAGTCCTGGGTATCAAGCTCTTCAAGGCGGGTTTTCTTGCCTGTTGTGATGAATGCCCGGTTTAATAGTTACTAGAATCTGTCTGCGAGCGCGCCTAGCATTCGTAGGTCAGTCTCCGCCTGAGGACCCGGCCGCAGGTAGGTTTTCAATAACTAAATAGGCGGTGTTTGGGTCTTACGGATATAACTATCTGGCCCGTCCTTGTATCCCGGTTTAAGAATTCCTACGTGCCTTTGAGTAGCTAGTAGTTCAATAGCGGTCGAGAGGACAGGACGCAACAAAGAAATAGAAGGACCTCAGTTCTTTATTCTTGTCCGCAGGTTATTGACTTTTATGGATAGGCTGTTAGGAGGACAGGTCCCCGGTTATCCTTATCTGTATCGGTCTTTCCCCTGCTGGGCTTTGGCTTTCTTCTTTGTGTATTGCTTTAAGATCGATTTTGAAGCCAAAAAAACAGGGTTTATAAACTTTTCCACTTTTTAAGGAGCTCAACCGAGGGAAATCACACTTTATGCCAAAAATCCCGAGTTTGCTACCCGATTCGAGTTTTGATCCCACCCAGAGGGAAAAGGCAATTCAATTGAGGCCAAAAATACGCTGTTTCCTAAACCTGATCGTTCTGATCTCACTTTTCTGACCTGACTTCGGTGAAATGCCAAAAACACCGTGTTTCCTAGTTCGATCTCCTTTTTCTGTCAGTCACCGGTCGGAATCTGTCTTTAGGCGAAAAATACGCGGTTTCATAGCTATAGCTCGATCTTACTACGGGACTTTCTGGATGTTTAAGTATCCCACTAAGCTTGCTCTATCCCTACAGTAAACAACAAGCTGTCTGCTAGCCCAGAGTGGAGGAGAGAGATCCAATTAGCTTACTTTGAACTCTTCCTATCCGAGTAGTTCCTATCCCAGTAGGTAGTAGGAAGCCAAGCAAGGATAAGAGAGAGATCCTATGGTTAGGCCAGTTAGTTAATGCTGGAAGGTTATAGAAGACGAAAACGATGGATGAGGTAGTTCTTTCTTTCCTCCTACTGGTAGGGTTAGATCAAGATAGACTGCGTTAGAAGCCATTAGAAGTAGCCCTCTCTTGCTATTAGCTCCTGTAGCTAAGCGAATGGGCCCCAAGCTAGGAGCTAATCTCTTTCCTGTAGGACTCAGCATTCCCTGTGCTGGTAGTGGCATAAGGACTAGCATCTTCTTGTTTGAGAGCTATAAGATAAGCTAGGAAAGCGCAGTTTTAATGAATAAAGATACGTAGCGTAGTGAGCGCTTCCCATGTGTGGAGCGTGAAGGTCTCTCTTTCCCTTCTCTTGAGCTCGTTGTCTTTTCTTACTGTGCTGTGTTGGCTGTAATCTACCGCTGCTCGATTGCTTTAGCGAATCAAGCATCTTTTATGCAATTTCGATTTGACTCCACCAGAACAATCTCCATGAGTCTAACTCTTCAGAGAAGTAAAGTCGTGTTTTCTCTTCCCGGACTCGGGTGCTTTTACCTCTAGGTGAGGTTATTCCCGTCCTTGCTTTTCTGTTAGTGGAATAAGGCCTTTCCCTCTCTGTGTGGGAGAGTGTGAAATAGGGTCGCTAGTAGATATCTGATAATAGGAGCATCTCGGGATAGCCTCCATTGAGATTCTATTGCCAGTTCCGTGTAGAAAAAGATAGAGGCATCTCACATATCAAGTAATAGTCATAAAAGAGGTTAGATCTAAGCAAGGAAAAGCGATCTAGGAACAAACTACCAAAGAAGAAGAAGAGCCTGCTTGGCGTAAGTGAACAAGCGAGTGAGTGACAGAGCGCAGAGAGAGGAGGGGATCCGAGTGTGCTTGTAGCGAATTCTTTAATCTGTAACCCAGCACCACGTAGGACTACCGACGTAGGTAGCTAGTAGTTAAAGGTGGGGGTTCGGGCTTCCCGTATTGAGGTCATCGATCGACAGGGTGCTACTCCGGGCTTAGAGCCCCTTTCGTCATCCTCCATTTGTGAAGGCATCAAGGGCCCTCTATGTTTGTTAGTTTGCCTGCCCTGGGTTGGTTTGGCCTAGGATCCCTGGAGCGAGGTAGCTAGGACGAGAGGTACCTCATTAATGTACCTACTCTAGCGGGATTGAGTGAACATACTCCAAGGCTGCGTCACCAGCAGCGCGAAGGTCAAGCGAGATCTCTGCAGTTTGATCTGCTCTTTCCTTCGTATCCGCCTAGCTGAAGCTATCCGAGTAGCGTCTTATTTCGTTACACAACTATTTGTCTAAGAGACCGCTTTTCCTACCTCCGTACACTCTTAACTCTTAAAGGCATCTTGCTTGCCCGTCCCTCCATTCCAAAGGACTGGGATAAGGGCTTACCTCTGTAATATGAACTGCTAGTTGGGATTGAGTAGCAGGGCATTTAGTTCTTTCCTATGCGCCTATTAGGAAGCTCTGGAGCGTGACCAGCAGCCTGAAGTACCCCCGCTCTCTCTGCCCTTTCATGCGCAGTTTCCTTCCTCTCTCTCTAGGGATCGCTATCCAGGGTCGCTGGGCTAGTTCCCAAACATACTCTTTAGTTAGAGAATCTCTTGTGCACCAAAATCTTTGTAAAAAACTAGCACTCTTCATCATACGATTCTTTCCTATGATTATATTATTCATTCCACGTGGAAAACCGTCTACTCTCATTGAGTTAACCCCGCTCACTACGAGATTGAGAGGTTACCCCACGAACTGAGCTCCTTCTCGCTTTTCTTGGCTTGCCGATCCTGTCATATAGGAAGTTCTTCCGTCTTGCCTGGTTGACCAGGCTACCCCTTCACTGATTCAATCTTTATAGCCTCAATCAATCGAAACATCAATTCTATGACAAGTTTCCTCTATCCAAATCCTTCGTTTGAAGCATCTAATGCATCATAAAAGACTTCAATAAAAGGGCCTAAAGCAGCAAGAACCCTCCATTCATCCGCAGCAGATCGTGCTCAAGCTAAAGAGGCTCACTTTCTAGTAAATGAATGCGCGAGCACGGACGCAAAAGCAAAAGCTAATAACAGAGGCTTTCTCCTCCCCTTCGCCTTCCTCTGAGCTTGAATCAGACCCCAAAAAATGCTGCAACCTTCGGCCTAGATATTTTATAACCTTCAGAACTCGAACCAGACCGAACTCGACAAAGTGAGTTCTCTTCCCCGATCCGGTTGATTGCCTTGCTTGTCTAGTGTCACAGTTGTTGATTCGCAATCGGTTGAATCAAAAGAAGGCTCCTTTTTCTTTTTGTCTCACACCAGCAGTTGAGATCGAAAAATCATAAGTCACGATCTAACATCGAATGAACTACTTTGTTAGCGCCATCTCTCCTCAGAAAGCTCTAAACTGGTGACAAGATTGACTTTCTTTTCTTTGGCAGGATGGGGTTGATGTTCAGTGGCTCCAATCCCGAATGGGTGTAGAATGGAACAAGCTCGCATGCTCTAGCTGTAGCTCGGTTGAGGCGGAGGGATTCAAAACGAGTTTTTTGTTGCAGTAGGAAAACAGGACCTAGCATATTATTTTATTTTAACATCAAGTAATTGCAGCGAAGAGGAGTTAGAGATGAAGGGTTGGGAAAGAACAGGCCCAACCTTTTTCTTCAAAGCACTAAGAATATTGTCAACTATCCAATTCTTTGAAGCACCCGGTCGCCTTTGGACAACGACGTAGGGCCTTTGGACGACTAAGTCAGCTCGGCTTCATGGAGAAAGACGTTTGCCTACATTGGGGATAACGGCTTGTGGTATGCCCACCTCCATGAAAAAAGAGGCTCTCGCTTTCCACGAAGAAGGGAGGCCCACAGAAAGGGTGAGCGTGAGCTATTTCCAAAAGAAGGAAAAGGGGTGAAGCTTTCCTTTTTCTTCAATGAATAAAATAACCTCATTTTCTTTTCTAAGTATTAGAGTGTGGCAGAGGACTACGAAGAAGGAAGGAGCTTACTGACGGGGCGGGTCGGGGAATAAGAAGAAGTCTAAGATCATCGGTAGTTGTGGGATGCCCCCAAATGATCCTAGGAATCGGACAACAATGCCTCCGATCCTTCGAACAACTCGAAACCTACACACGGGAGAAGGAGTGGAACTAGGGCCAGGCCAATTCAATCGGACTCTGCTCATATACGTAGGGACAGTGGGACTAATGCTGTATCAATGAATGAACCGGATTCTTTTCTTCCGGGAATCCTTGGGGATTCGTCGTTGGTTGGTGCACTAGGCTAGGCCCCTGCTTTAGGCACTGGCTTCCTCGCCCAATGAGAATGAGAAGGAGTCAAAGGCGAATATCTCTCTGCCCGAATCAATGATGGAATCAGGCCACTGGTCTCGATCGGCCATTCCAACTTCGTCTCCAATCCAACTGCCACGCCAGATCTAGTGGATTGGTAATCCCTGTTATGAAAAGCTTGTCCGTCTACTGATATGATGACGGTCCAGGGGGGTTCCGATAGCTAACCTTTGCCTCCTGTAACCGGGTCTGTTATTGATTTCGTGTCTAAGTGGGGAAGTGCTTTGTATCATTCATTCACGCTTCGAACGAAACGAAGAGAACCGATCACTTTGCCGATACAATGCATACATATAGATAGGGCCTTCTTGAAACTCCTCGTATTAAGGAGCTACTCTCCCCCGCCATGAAATCTCGATTTGACCTTGCCCCGGGAACTCACACCCGAAGCACGCAATGGAGTCCACCTCGTAGCTATCGCGCTTAATGCCGACAAACGGATCCCCATCCGCAGGTAAGCCTAGGATCCGTGCCACATCGCCTAAAGTGATAGAGATCTCCCGGAAAAACGTATTGGTCTCTGGGCGCTCCATAAGGGCTGCTATGAGACTGTGGTCTACAGAGGGGGGTACGCCCCGATCAGGTGCCCTAGGCGGTATCGTCGGAAGGCGTATTTCACATAAGGCGCCAGGTTGTGAAGAAGATGGCACATGTTCAGACTGTGAGATCCCGTCCGTTCTATGCTCTCGGGCTCAAAGGCAAATACAAAGAATGAAAGGGTTAATGCTTAATGCCCTTAATGTAATGGGGCATTCATTAAGGGCATCGCGAAGAAAAGAAGGAAAAGCGTGCGATCCAAGAGTGAAAGCGAGCAAGCATAAGAATGCCAAACGACGCTTTATGGTGTCATCAGGGGCACTATCGTGAAGAGGCCAAACCGCTAATAAAAGCCAGACAAAAAACGTGAGCGCAACTTACTTACTTTAGATAAAATAAAGACTAGGACCCAGCTTCAAAACTACTGCGCGGCCGTTGCTTGCTGGCTGAAAAGCCTATTAGTAAAACGCGCTAGCGCGCATACGTTTTTCAGCTTCAAAACTACAGCGCGCGTTTTACTAATAGGCTTCAAAGCCGTTGCTTGCTTCAAAACGATTATGACTATCTATTAAAGTCAAAGGCTTTAGCGCGTTTGACTATATAAGCTTTTCAGCTAGCCGTTGCTTGCTGGCTAGCTGAAAAGCCCCTATCACGTGACGGCTCCCGCCGTCCCCCCCAGACCCCCCCGAGGCTCCCGCGCCTTCTGAAGAAGCTGCTTGCTGGTCCCATCAGAAAAACTAACTATTAAGTAGTTTTGACAAAGCAACCTACCTCAGAAAAACACTATAGTCGTTTTTCCAAAGGTGAACCTGTCTGCTAAAACTATCCCAAAGGCGAACATCTGGATGACTAAGTAAGGCCAGTTCTAGGCCTACTTCATTCATTCTGGATGCTCGCCGAAGTTTCCACATCTAGTTTCCAAAGGGGCGTAAGCGGGCTCATGCGGAGCGGCACTAAGCGGCGGCTGAATACGGAATGGTTGATGACGTCTACTAAAAGAGGGACGCGATCAACTTCGGTTCTAGCAGGATCGATCAACCAACAGCAGGTTTAGGATCTTCAAGGGGTCCCTTGTTGTATAGTCTTCTTGCGGCCTGAAACTGTAGCAGAGGACATTACAGGGGGAATCTCACAAGGAGGCAAGTATGATAGGTCTGCTACCACTTAAGCCGGCCTCCACTTCAACGTAACACCCACCAGGAGATGGAGGATCGAAGATCGGTCTTCTGGTGCGCTCTTAGAGTGATATGCTCTTCCTTCGGTCCCTCTTGTACCGTGGGCGGAAGTCCACGCAGCGAACCGGACTGGAACGCTGCTTCGAATGGAGAGTGCAATTGAATCAAAGCGAATTCAGTGGTACAGGAGTTTTAAGGGGCGGGAGAAATTGAGATCCGGGAAGCTACCTACCTAAATGGAGAACATTAGAAGCATATCAATCACATTATGGCTTTTTTCGCTCTTTAGAGCCATCTCGATCACTCTAGAGAAAGGCAGACCTGTGAATTGAAGTTCCTTGTTCAAACTGTATATCGAACTGGCCCGTCACTCACGACAAGGAATATGGTTCATACAGAATTTATAGATAGGGATCTAAACTCAAGTGCAGCAGAGCTGGTCCTCGCATCAAGTCGAGAGAGGACAGGACGACTCGGTGCACTTCGGGGGAGCAGAATACGGCTGGACCAGACAAGAAATCTCTACCGCCCGCATACTGAAAAGAAATAGGACGGACCGTCACTCTAATAGAAGGAAAGGAGTAGAACGGTTTTTCAGCAGGCTTCTTGAATGCGATCAAAAAAAGGGAACCTACTCACTGCGACCGGTGCCTCTTTCTTCTTGCTTTCAACAATCAAGTCAGTGGGGAAGTTGCATACATAGCTAGGGTGATCCTACACGCAGCCATACTTTGTTCAAGCGAGGAGAATCAACGGGAGTGACAACATGTCTCATGAGGTGAACTTTGTTTTCTTTCTTTCATGCACGAGTCAAGGAAGTAGCGAAGCTTCGCCGATAGATCGCAGAGTGAGGAAATGGAACTGAACAAGATTTGGCGAACGAATCAATGAATCTTCTATAGCTTCTAGAAGCCTATATAGAAATAGAATAGAATAACGGCGTAGGCGAAGCCGGCAGTTCTCAGCGCTTACTTGGCAGAAAGAAATCCATCTGGTTTCCCTGTTCCAAGTTGTTCCGTGGGCCTGTATGACATCCTTCTCCATTCATAAGTCGCTGGCGGTGTCAACAGTGACGCTTATCAACCGCCCGCCCATTATGGACTGGATCCTTCTCGCAAGCGCTTGGAAGCAAGCTATTCTCGTGGCTTGGCTTCGTCCCCGGGCCGCTATTGCTATAAGGGCTGCTCGGCTTCCTTCCCTTCGGCTACCCGGGCGCGCCCTTTGAATCTTCGTTTCGTAGGGTACTACCAGAAGACCTAAATCCAATACGGCCTCCAGTGTACAAGACCCATTTGCTACAGAACAAGAACCAACCCTACTAGATATGAATGGGTTCTCAGGGCTTATAGTCGGTTCTGTTCTAAGGTATTCCCTTTCATGAGCTACGCGAGGTTAGACCGTCGACTGAAAGGAAAGGAGAAGGGAC